CGAACTGGCCCCCGTGGATATCTTTGCTTCGGAACAATTCGAATTAGGCTCGGTCAACTGGAATGTGTATTATCCATATGGGGGATCTTCCAATTGAAATTGAGAAGACCCATCGACCTGAGACGAAGGGAAAGGTCTATCTATTTTCTTTAGTTATTCAGTTAAACCAACGATTCGTTATTGGAACAGATAGCAACACACATTTCATCGGGGATGTAGTGAGTATCTGGGTGTTCCCTGTTCAAGAATTCTTGTTTAGGCAGTTCATATCATTCATACATAGTGTTTTGATCTAAGATTTCAATTCTTCCATGTTTCAGCAGTAGCATATTGTTCCATGGAGCTAAGGCCCAAAATCCAAATATGGAATAAACAAGTGTTTCCACGACTCTACCGCCCGGCCACACTTAATACCTTTTTCATGGCCACATATTAAGGAATGGGGAATCTTTCTCCTGTTACATGAATCAAATGATTCATTTCATCCGAGAAAAGCCATCTCTTTCTCAACAATGTTTTTGCCATTTGATCCAATAGCGTTCCGTTAGATAGAAAGAGATTTGATAAATACTGATAACTCTCGGATAGAGTATTCGAACGGAAAGACCCATTAGATAATGAACTATTGCTTCTAAGCCATCTCTGGCGATGAATCAACACTGCGATTTCTTGCGTATTCTTGATGCACCAGCGTTTATATAGAGATGTAGGAAGATTTGTTTGGGAAATAATAAGCCCCTTTGGCATCTCTTCATCTGCAAAGAATTCTCGACGTGAAAAGACAGAGACAAAGGGCTGATCTTTGAATAGGAAAAAGAATGGATCCGCGGGGTCCCAAATGCATTGACTTATTCGAAAAAAGCCTTGTTCTTTGGAAGATCTATCTCGTGTCTGATACTGTATGGTTCCACTCTGCAAGAACTCCGAATCATTCTCTTGAAGCTCACCCTCTTTATGATAAATGATCTGCTTGCCCCGAAATGCCCCGGCCCAATAGGGAAATCCCAATTCAGTGGGCCTTTCGATACAATCAAATAGATTGCCACAAGGGCGCCATATTCTAGGGGCCCAAACTATGTCCTCTATCTGTTGCGGGTCTAGAGCTCCTTCTCCTTTCCATTCTTCAAACTCCAATTTGTATTTTTCATATATAAATCCCTGATTAACGATAGAACAAGATCCATTTTGGATTATATCTAACGGATTCCTTGGTTCGGACCGAAGAAGTAATGTCACTCGATTATTAGCAAACTGACTGCAATCTTTTTCTGCCCGTGAGGATCCCACCAGAGCGCCTTCTACTTCTAATTCTAATAGGCCATGAACTAGATCCGAATCATTCTCAACAAATTCATAAGAAGTGGCCCCCTTTTTTGCATCGGGTCCGGGCGAAGACCAAAGATCTTGAGCGACCGATCCGGCAGAACAACTCAAAAGATAAAGAAGTATCGTTAATTTATTCATGCTCGTTCCAAGTTCGAAGTACCATTTGTACAAATAAGAATCCCCTTCTTTACGTGGCTTCTTCTTCATATAGATAGATATAGGATCTATGGGGCAATTACTTATAAGTAAATTTTGTGCAACAGCCCTTCCTATCTGATAGAAAAAGGTCCCATGATTCTGAACCGATCTTATCTGGGATCGCAAATGCCAAGTTTGTCTATGAAGAGCTGATCTAATTGTATTAGTTTCTATAATTGATTTCTTCTGTGTAATACTAATTGATAGGGCCTCATTAATAAGTGCTACAAGATCTCGTGCATTGGAACCCATGGTTATGGGCTCGAATCCGTTAGTATGGACCATTTTCTTTTCCAAGCGGAATCCCCTAGTATATGAAAGAATGCAAAAGTGCTTTCGTTGTTGTGGAATAAGAAGCTTTCGTATCTTAATGCATGTATTTAATTTATTCGGAGCTATTAGAGCGGGATCCACTTTTTGGGGAATATGAGTCGAAGCAATAACAAGAATATTTCTAGTGGAATATCTTTCACAATCCCTGGAGAGATGGTTCTCTAATAGGCCGAGGGATAAGTAATTCGACTCATTCACATACAGATCATGAATGTTTGGAATCCATATTATGCAGGGAGACATTGCTTTTGCTAATTCGAATTGAAGGGTGATATCAAATCGGTCTATGTCTATTTTCGTCGTCATATACGTAGTTAGAATATTCGTCATAGTTAGCAGCTCCTTATCAAGGGCATCATCAATATTGTCACTATCATCCATACTGTCACTATCATCAATATCCATATTGTCACTATCATCAATATCGATATCGTCACTATCATCAATATCGATATCGTCACTAAAATAACCCTTAGGCTTGTCATCCAGGAACTTGTTCGGAAATACCGTAATGAAAGGAAGATAGGAGTTTGTAGCTAGGTATTTAACCAAATAGGAGCGTCCAGTTCCTATAGAACCTATCACTAAAATACCCCTTGAAGGGGATAGGGCTAAGCGGAGCGAAAAGGGTTTTCCATGGGATGGCAAATGCAACCTATTAGCCCCACACGAGGTTTGTGAATATGTGATTGTCTGATAATGAGCAAGGAATATCCGTCTTTCCACTAAACAGGATCTATTGAACTCATAATTCATTAGATACTTTTTATGAATGTCAACTAAGTATCGTAAATAAATGGATCCCGGTTGTTCAATCATTTGATAACTAGAGTCATTCTTTGATAAATGATCCTTATGAGTCAGACTCAATAGAATTTGATCCATCTTTTTTTCTGTCGTTAAGGTGGAGAACTGAACCAAGAATTCCCTTTCTTCATCATCAATTGAATCACTATTCACGACCCAGGATTCTATTTTATCATCAATCCAATCACGGTTCACTTTTTTTCTTTTTCTTATCAATGAATAGATCTCCTTACTTGTACGACTTAGATGTCTCGTATTTATCGAAAAGGTGATTCGATTGATGGGATTTGGTATGATACTTATGAGATCGATGAGATTGATATTCCAATATTTATTCTTAGAACGTATTGATTTGATCCCATAAGCGGGATCACCCCCCAGTAGCATGTTGCCACCAAAAGCAGAAGCCCGTATTTCTTCTGTAAAATCCCCTAATTGTTCCAGAGCAACTAGAAAGAGATTCTTTAACCAGAAAGAATTCAGTTCAGATATAGGATACCTATCCAGAAGTTTTCGCAACTCCATCATGTATGATGGAATCATAAAAGATTTGATCTTTTCTAACTCTGTCTGTAACTCACTAGCGGCTCGGGAAACACAGAAAAGATGTATACGAACGAGATATCCAGCAACAAGAAGAAGGAAAAGGATTGAATAGAGGAACTCCAGAGTATTTGTTGATCTCAGATGTGTCCATATCAATGGAACGGATGACTCATAATTTCGATGAAGCATTTCTTCGGACAGAAGAAGATTCTGTAAACACTTCCTCGAAATCTCACTTATCAGAGTCCATTGTGGAAGAATCAACCCCCATTTTTTCTGAAGAATGGACCATGATATAGCTGATTCATGCATAATATCATTCAAAATGGATACAAATTTTTGACTGATACTTAGTATCGGCAATGGATCTGAAAAAATATCTAAAAGGGTCCAATTTAGATATTTGAACCCTGTCGAAGTAAAGAACCATGGCATATATGTTTGTAACAGATTCCATCTTATTGAGAGATTTGAAAAAGCACTATCTCGTTGAAAGGTTCTATACATCTGGCCTTTATCAACGCATTTCTTTAGACAAAGACCCCCTTTTTTCCTCTTTCCGGATGGTAAATAGTTCTCAGGACATGGAGTGTGAATCAAACCCATGTTTGAATTGAAACTGAGATACTGATGCAAGTTCTTCCCTTCTGAATCAAATAGATTCATATCTGAAATAGACTGCAAATACGTTCTTTCAATTGCAAAATGGGTTATTTGTTCCTCTGTTAGAGGTGTTGCAGAAATGTCTGCGATCGAGTAAATAGCTCTACGCACGGATGGATCGGATCGAATTGGAAAATGGAAAGATTTGTACAAGTTATACCTTTCGTCAGCACTTTGTGGAAAATCGTTAGGTATGAATATGCCAGATACTTGTGGATCGATTGGAGAAAGAGTCTCTCTCTCCAAAAAAATATGTTTTTTTTTACCGACGCACAAAGAAAATATTTTGTTGCGAATGAACAAGATATTGAGGAATTGCCCATATGTAAGATCATAATTATTGATATGGTTCTTTTCCACATAAAAGGGGAATCTTTTGTTACAATAGACCCAGAAGTGATGTGGATCATTCAAAAATCGAAGTCGATTTGCTTTATAAAAAGAAGATATCAATGAACTTCTATGAAATGGTTTCACGGTATTCAGCCAATTGTTTCGATCGTGGGATATCATCGAGAAATAGGAATCCGTGTTATTAAAAGATTTCCTGCGATTATTTCTAGTATGGAATGAGTCGATCATCCACTTTGGTATCTTTTTGAACAAAAATGGGAATATTGTTCCTCCATTGATCAAGAATTTCGGTCTTTGGGAAGTATCATGATCATCCAATAAGAATAAGAAAGGGTTCAATTTATTCAAATGAACGATTTGAACACCTATTGATTCTAACAACTGATTGCAGAGTTGTTCATTCGGACCTTTCAATTCATAGATGTGGATCTCGGACCTATGAATGGGGATATTCCCGATACTCACAAAGAAAAAAGAAAGTGACTTGGACAAAAAGAGAAGTGCCTTGCACAAAAAGAGAAGTGCCTTGCACAAAAAGAAACGCAGTGACTTAAACAAATCTTGTTTGTCGATACCCTCGGACCAATCAATCGAATATTGATTAATACGTAATCGATCGAACACTACGAGAAAATGGTTCTTCTGTTTAGAACCAAGATGATTCAGAGTATCATTTACTATTGCATCCCTTTGAATTCCATATTCGAAGTTGCGATCGGATCCATTCATGAAAAAGAATCGATTCGATACATTTCTTATGTACCCATAGATTCTATATTGGATTTGAATCAGATCTCGGATCAATCTATATTTATTGACTGCCTCCATTATGTTGTTGCTAGCAAATACCGCTGTTTTTAATTTTGTATCTTCCAAAGCATTCCCGCAGTAGATCTGGACCGATTTTTTTCCGGATTTTTTTCTGATCCTTCGATAAAGGGATCCATTCTCCTCATAAAAAAGAAGGGGTAGAACCAATAAAGATTTCTTTTTCGATTCATCTCTGGAGTTGAGTACCTCATTCAAGAATCTTTTTTGATCCAATCTGTAGGAATCAATAGAAAAGGCAAATCCCCTATGATCCACCAGATCCGGCTCGGTTATTGATAAAGTGAATAGATCCGCCATTTCTTGAAATCCCTCTTCTGATTCAAAATCGTGGTCTAACGTGTATCCCCCTTTGTGCCAGTCATGGAATAGATGCAATAAATCCAAAAATGGATTTTTGTTCAAGAATGCAATCTTATTCGAACTGCCCATATCTGGTTCATGCTTCGGAAACATATCACATCCCGGATCTGATGCAATAGGATGCATTGAGACGGTATTTTGTAAATACGTAATTATCTTGAATATATCAACCATTTCTTTCTTTTGCGATCGCCTGAAAGGGACAAAAGAAACATCTTGGTTTTTCTTCCAAAATTTCGGATCTCTAGCGGGCTTCTCAGTAGGATTCGAACTTATATGAATATGAAGTTCTGACCATCTGTCAGAGAAAAAAGAACGAATTGATCCCGTAGGATTCTCCAAAAATGCTTCAATTTCTTCCAGAAACAGATGATTATTCATCTCCTTATCCTTATCACGTTCCGTGAATAGTTGGGGCATTGAGGAAGATCCAAAAAGGCATTTCGGGAATCGATCCGATTCTATCCCTGTTCGTTCCGTTTGAAGAAAGGAGGGATCCCAAAGAATGGATCTTGCTTTTAATTGCGGAATCCCTGTTTGATCGATCAAGATCAATGTGTGATATTCTGAATCCTCATTTCTAATGGAATCGAAATGCTCCCTGGATTGATCAGAGGATCCTTTCCATTGGCTAGAATCCGTTACTTGAACCAAAATAGATCTTGTGGAATCATATTGAATATTTGACAATACATTCTGTACCTTGCTAAAAAACCGATCCTTGTTTACCAACCCCACATTGTCTAACCAAATAAAATTCTCTCTCGATACCTTCCTCAAAAAATAGGATTCGTGCGGATTCTTTCCCCAACTAATGAAGAGATCTTGGCGGAATTGCCACATATGAAATTGAGCACAATTTTGCAGAGAAATACCCCACTTGTTTCCCGAGAAGAGATGGGAACCATGCTCAATATCATTTGATTGAATAGTTTCCTCAGCTCCTTGTTGTTTGAAGAAACCCTCCCCTTCAATTGGTCTTTTTTCACGAAAAGCAGACATGAGATAACAAATCCAGTCTTTCCCTAAGATTTCGAATAGCTGTCCCGAATTCAAGTTAATTACGTTGCGCTTCTTCCTCGGAGAAAGACGATCACACAATTCCCAATTATGGTTCTTGCGGATCGGATCACCCGTATAGGATAAAAAAAGAAACTCCGGATATTTGCTATCTTTCTCTTTGAATGAGATCTCAATTCCAGCTATGGTTTCATTAGGTATCTTACAACTAAAAGACCCCCTTTTTCCGATCCGGTTCCTCCACCACCGCGAACCCCGGTTCGATTCAGGCATGATACACTTTTTATTTCTATTTATTGGGGGAACCCAAGGACTCTCTTGCGGATCCACGAAACAACTCCCCGAAATCCTTTTCCTTTTTGGAAGATACAGGAGCGAAACAATCACCCTATTGATATTGGAAGACCAAAAAGATTCTTCCAATGTTGCATTTATGGGTCCAATGGAATTCATAGGTATAGGAAGAAGCCACATCAAATAGGGATTTTTTCTTTCGACCATCTTTCGGTTGTTAATACGAGATATAAGGACCGCTACTACAAACAGTACTATACCTTTTATCATGAAATTGAAATAGCGATTGCTTGTTGAACCCTGTGAATCATGTGAAAGTAGGATACTCCAAATTCGGGGGTCAAAGAGTTTCATAAAACGCTCTTGGTGGAAAAAAATGTGAGTGAAAGATGCCACTGAATTGAATTTCATCCACGAATCTAAGAAATAGTGAGAATTCTTGATCTCTCTCAATATCTCTCTCAATTCGAAGATCCAGGATTTGAATGGATGTCGGTTCATTGATTCCTCCTAAAGATTTTATTAAAATTGGAATTGGGTTATTTACGATATATATATATGACGATCCCCGTTAAAAATACCTATTAAGCATCCATGGCTGAATGGTTAAAGCGCCCAACTCATAATTGGCGAATTCGTGGGTTCAATTCCTGCTGGATGCACACCAACGGGAACGTTCAATAAGTCTATTAGAATTGGCTCCGTATCAATGAAATCGCATCATACATACATCACGAATTGGTATGGTATTATTAATACCAGAAATATGAACAGTAAAAACTAGAATTCTTATCGATACTGGAACTCATAGGGAAGAAAATGGATTTATGGATGGAATCAAACTCTTCTTTGGTGTTAAGGTAATAGCTATGAATAGTCATCGACCCCCGGGAAAGGGTAGAAGAAAGGGACCCATTATGAGACATACAATGCATTACAGACGTATGATCATTACGATTCAACCGGGTTATTCTATTCCACCTCTTATAGAGAAAAGAACTTAAAGAAAAATACTTACTAACACGGCGATACATTTATACAAAACTTCTACCCCGAGCACCCGCAATGGAGCCGTAGACAGTCAAGTGCAATTCAATCCACGAAATAATTTGATCCATGGGAAGCATCGTTGCTGTAAAGGGCGTAATGCCAGAGGCATCATTACCGCAGGGCATAGAGGTGGGGGTCATAAGCGTCTATACCGTAAAATCGATTTTCGACGGAATGCAAAAGACATATCTGGTAGAATCATAACCATAGAATACGACCCTAATCGAAATGCATACATTTGTCTCATACATTATGGGGATGGCGAGAAGAAATATATTTTACACCCCAGAGGGGCTAGAATTGGGGATACCATTGTTTCTGGTACAGAAGTTCATATAGCAATGGGAAATGCCCTACCTTTGAGTGCGGTTTGAACTATTAATTTACGTAATTGGAAGGAACCAATTAGGTTTACGACGAAACCCATAAATCGATCACGGATCCAATTTGAGTACCCGTACAGGATAGACCTCAACGGAAAACAGTTGAGTAACGGCAGCAAGTGATTGAGTTCAGTAGTTCCTCATAGAAAATTATTGACTCTAAGGATACGGTAATATGGAGAAAACTAAATTGTTTGAAGCACGAACAGAACCATAAATGCTCCTTGTTTAAAAGAGAAGAAGACGGGTTATTCACATTTAATTTGATGGTCAGAGGCGAATTGAAAGCAAAGATGTGGTAATTCTAAGACCCCATGGGAAAATATGGTCTCCTACGTTACCCTAATATGTGGAAGTATCGGCGTAATTTCATAGAGTCATTCGGTCTGAATGCTACATGAAGAACATAAGCCAGATGACGGAACAGGGAGACCTAGGATGTAGAAGATCATAACAGTAGTGATTAGGCAGATTTGGATTTATATATATCCACTCATGTGGTACTTCATCATACGATTCTTATAAGATTCATCTGTCTAGATATCATAATATACATCTAGAAAGCCGTATGCTTTGTAAGAAGCTTGTACAGTTTGGGAAGGGGTTTTTTGAGAAAAAAGAGGAATCTACTTCAACCGAGATGCCCTTAGGCACGTCCATACATAACATAGAAATCACACTTGGAAAGGGTGGACAATTAGCTAGAGCGGCGGGCGCTGTAGCGAAACTGATTGCAAAAGAGGGTAAATTGGCCACATTAAGATTGCCGTCTGGAGAGGCTCGTTTGATATACAAAAACTGCTTAGCAACAGTCGGACAAGTGGGTAATGTTGGGGTAAACCAAAAAAGTTTGGGGCGAGCCGGATCTAAGTGTTGGCTAGGTAAGCGTCCCGTAGTAAGAGGAGTAGTTATGAACCCTGTAGACCATCCCCATGGGGGTGGGGAAGGAAGAGCCCCCATTGGTCGAAAAAAACCCACAACCCCTTGGGGCTATCCCGCGCTTGGAAGAAGAAGTAGGAAAAGGAAAAAATATAGTGATAGTTTTATTCTTCGCCGCCGTAAATAGGGGTATTGAAACTCGAATTTTTGGAGTTTGAAATAATGGGATGGGCGAACGACGGGAATTGAACCCGCGCATGGCGGATTCACAATCCACTGCCTTGATCCACTTGGCTACATCCGCCCCTTATTTAGTCTAGCTAAAGTATTTTTTTCTCTTTTTTCCATTCATCATTATTGTATTTATTCTTACCTTCATACTTAGATCGAGATATTGAACATAGAATGCCAATCTTTAAAGGAGTAATCAGCTGTGGCGCGTTCACTAAAAAAAAATCCTTTTGTAGCTAATCATTTATTGGGAAAAATTGAAAAACTCAACATAAGGGAAGAGAAAGATATAATAGTAACTTGGTCTCGGGCATCTACCATTATACCTACAATGATTGGCCATACAATCGCCATTCATAATGGTAAAGAACATTTACCTATTTATATAACGGATCGTATGGTGGGTCACAAATTGGGGGAATTTGCACCCACTCTTATTTTTGCGAGACATGCGAGAAACGATAATAAATCGCGTCGTTAATCTGAGTATTTCTTACTAATTAACAAGTTTAATTAAACTACCTATTCCACTTTATTTTATTTTTAGTTAGAATAGCAACTTATCATTCATTAGTGGGGATAATATTATGAAAAAAAACTCGGCTTCAGATACATCAGATACAGAAGTCAAAGTTTTAGCTAAACATATACGTATGTCCATTTTAAAAGCACGAAGAATAATTGATCAGATTCGGGGTCGCTCTTATGAGGAAACACTTATGATACTCGAACTCATGCCTTATCGAGCATCTTATACCATTTTAAAATTGGTTTATTCTGCAGCAGCAAACGCAAGGGATAATATAGGGTTAAGGGAAACCCATTTATTCATTAGTAAAGTCGAAGTGAATGGGGGGTCTATTGTAAAAAAATGGAAACCTCGGGCTCAGGGACGTAGTTATCCCATAAAAAGTGCCACTTGTCATATAACAATTGTATTAAAAGATAAATCAAAATCCTTTTAAAATAATTAGTATCTCATTTAAAAAAGGAAAACGGGGATACTAATCAGAGATATATAGATATATAGTATAGTAATAAAATAAGAGATAGTAATAGAATATATAATATGATAATATGGGACAAAAAATAAATCCACTGGGTTTTCGACTTGGTACAACCCAAACCCACCATTCCCTTTGGTTTGCGCAACCAAAACAATTTTCTATGGGTCTACAAGAAGATGCAAAAATACGGAATTATATAAAAAACAATAAAAACAAAAATAGAAAAATAACTTCGAGTTTGGAAGGAATTGCACGTATAGCAATTCAAAAAAGAATAAATTTGATACAAGTCATAATCTATATGGGTTTCCCTAATTTATTAATAGAAGGTCAAACACGAGGAATTGAAGAATTACAAAAAAATGTGCAAAAAGAATTTAATTCTTTGAACCGTAAACTAAACATTACTATAACAAGACTTAAGAACCCTTATGGACACCCTAAGATTATTGCAGAATATATAGCTTTACAATTAAAAAATAGAGTTTCATTTCGAAAGGCGATGAAAAAAACTATAGAATTAACGGAACAAACGGATACAAAAGGAATTCAAATACAAATTGCGGGTCGTATCGACGGAAAAGAAATTGCACGTGTTGAATGGATTAGAGAAGGAAGAGTTCCTTTACAAACAATTCGCGCAAAAATGGATTATTGTTCCCATGCAATTCGAACTATCTATGGAATATTAGGAATAAAAATTTGGGTATTTCTAAAAGAGGACTAATCCACCTTCAATTATTTTGACTTTATAGTTTTATTTTTTGTATAGTGATAGTAATTAAAAATGCAATAAAAAAAATGCTATTTATATATCTATATATAACTATATATAAATAGAATTATATATAATTTATATATAATTCTATAGGGCTGAATAAAGATTCAATTGACCACTTATTTGGTTAAATTGTTATGCTTAGTGTGTGACTCGTTAATTTTTAATTTTGTTAGAGTTTTTAGAGTGTAGAAAAATATATTTTAATATATTATATATTAAAATAGTAAAGTTAAGTTAATATATAAATTCGAAATAAACTTGCTAACTTTTACTAGCTCTATAAACTAATAAAATAAAAAACTTATTGCTTCATATTGTCGAGATTTCAAAAAAAGTCACTATCACTATATCACTCTATTCCTATTTTAGTGATCGTATAGTTGTAGCAACTGACATTTCTTTTCTAGAAAAATTATATCATAAATTTTTATGAGTTAGTCAGAAAAAAATAAGAGGATATGGGTAACTGGACGGATGATAGAAAGAAAAAAAGCAATGATAATGCTATAAGATTCCAACATGTATGGTGTATGAATTTTTTTTTTTTTACTAATTAAATAAATTAAATAGTGTGATAAAGCATCAATTCAGTACGGATACAAATAAGAATTATTAAGGAGACTTGAGTTAATAAAAACTTATAAGATTGGCTCGGTAACAAAATTTGTTGAAAGCTCCACTGTAGAATTCAAACCTAGACATTAATGAAGAAGCTATAGGAACGATCAACCCTGTGACTCCGCAGGATTCTTTTGAATAAATCCTAATGATTCATTAGGTAGGATAGCGAAATGAACCAAGAACAAATTAACTGCTTAATTTTGAAAGGTCATCAATTAAATCGATCTTACGAATGAAACAACGAAGCGTCAATATTCGCACGCGAAACTTTATTTTATTTGATTTTTTGATTGCATATTGGACGGCTTAAACTTAAATATTCGTTCGTTTCAATAAAACGATTATGTATATTTATGAAATATACACATTTTGTGATTTATATATACTTAATATACATTACCTATGTAATGCAATTTAATTACATTTCAAAACCATAACTTTTAGATTACATTATTTAACTCAATATTTAGCTTCATATCTTAATATTGAGTTAATGTATTATTTATTAAATACATCCTTATTTATGCTATTAAAAAATTTGTGATATTATATAATCTTTTCATTCGCGAGGAGCTGGATGAGAAAAAATTCTCATGTCCAGTTCTGAAGTAAAGATGGAATTAAGAAAAAAGAACCATCAATTATAACCCCAAAAAAACTAGATTTCGTAAACAACATAGAGGAAGAATGCGGGGAATTTCTTGCCGGGGCAATAATATTTGTTTTGGAGGATACGCTCTTCAAGCACTCGAACCCGCTTGGGTCACAGCTAGACAAATAGAAGCAGGGCGAAGAGCAATGACACGATATGCACGTCGTGGTGGAAAAGCATGGGTACGTATATTTCCCGACAAACCTATTACAGTAAGACCCACGGAAACACGTATGGGTTCAGGTAAAGGATCCACAGAATATTGGGTATCCGTTGTTAAACCTGGTCGAATACTTTATGAAATAGGAGGAGTATCAGAAATTATGGCCAAAGCAGCGATTGAAATAGCTGCGTGCAAGATGCCTATACGAACTCAATTTGTTATTGCAAAATCAAAATAAGGATGTAGAACTAAGGGATATTGAATTGAAAGGGCAATGCAAAAAGAACTGCGGATTTTATTTATTTATTTATGGACAGACAACATTTTTTTCTACTCTATCTTTATCTTTTGCATTTAAGTAACATAAAAAAAATGATATGATTCAATCCCAAACACTTTTGAATGTTGCGGATAATAGTGGAGCGCGCAAATTAATGTGTATTCGAATCATAGGAGCCGGCAATCCCCGATATGCTTATATTGGTGATGTTATTGTTGCTGTGATCAAAGACGCAGTGCCTAATATGTCTCTAGAAAAATCCGAAGTAATTAGAGCTGTAATTGTACGTACATGTAAAAAACTCAAACGTAGCAATGGTATAACAATACAATATGATGACAATGCAGCGGTTGTCATTGATAAAGAAGGAAATCCAAAAGGAACTCGAATTTTTGGTGCGATTACTGGGGAATTGCGACAGTCAAATTTTACTAAAATAGTTTCACTAGCTCCAGAGGTACTATGAAATAGTACTATATCTCTATTCTCTATATAGTATAATATTTAATATAGAATATAATAAATATAGTCAGTAGAATATCTAAAATAAAATGGAACGAACCCAAACAACAAACAATTAGTGGATTGTGTATCCCGCATATACTTAAAAAATAAAATGCAAATAAAACAAAAATCAAAAACATGTTGATTGTATCAAAATAAGGAGGCACCAAAAATTCGAGTTTCCCATGGGTAGAGACACTATTGCCAATATAATAACTTCGATACGAAATGCTGAGATGGATAAAAAAGGAACCCTTAGAATAATATCCACTAATATCACCGAAACCCTTGTAAAAATACTTTTACAAGAAGGTTTTATTGAAAACGTTCGTAAGCATCAGGAAAGTAACAAATATTTTTTGGTTTCAACTCTACGACGTAGAAATACCGTTAAAGGAGGATACAGAAATAGAACTATTTTAAAACGTATAAGCCGACCCGGGGTACGAATTTATTCCAAACATCAACAAATTCCTAAGATTTTAGGGGGCATTGGAATTGTAATTCTTTCTACTTCTCGAGGTATAATGACAGATCGAAAAGCTCGACTAGAAAGAATTGGGGGAGAAATTTTATGTCATATATGGTAATCCAACTTTTCTTGTATCCTAATTTTATTGTGAACTTCCTATTTCTTTGTGGAAAGAAAAGTGAGTTATATAACTTTTCCTACATTAGTTGATACTTCAATAACTTTAATAGGGTTACCTGGAATGAAAGAACAAAAATGGATTTATGAGGGTTTAATTACTGAATCACTTCCTAACGGAATGTTTCGGGTTCGTTTAGATAATGAGGATCTAATTCTGGGTTATGTTTCAGGGAAGATACGACGCGGTTTTATACGGATACTACCAGGAGATAGAGTCAAAGTAGAAGTAAGTCGTTATGATTCAACCAAAGGACGTATAATTTATAGACTTCGTAAGAAAGATTTGAACGATTAGTTTCTTTTTTTAAGCATTACTCTCATGATAGATACAATCAGCTCAAAGTCAAAAAACCTGTTTTATTTATCAAGGAATACATTCAATTCAGAATTCAAATAAGGAATGCAAACTATGAAAATAAGAGCTTCGGTCCGTAAAATTTGTGAAAAATGTCGCCTGATACGTAGACGAGGATGTATTATAGTGATTTGTTCCAATCCAAAACATAAACAGAGACAAGGATAATTTTTATAACTAAAAAATCAAGAAAGGGACCAGTGCATAATGCAAAAAAAAAGATTTGTTTTGACATGAAATAGGTATTTCCGTATCCTTCTGTATATTTCTAACGCATATTTAATTTCTATTTATAATATAAGATGATAAAATATGAAAAAACCTATACCAAGAATTAGTTCACGAAAGAATGAACGTATTGGTCCACGTAAAAATGAACGTAGAATACCAAAAGGGGTTATTCATGTTCAAGCAAGTTTCAGCAATACCATTGTAACTGTTACAGATGTACGTGGTCGAGTAGTTTCCTGGGCTTCCGCGGGTACTTCTGGATTCAAAGGTTCAAGAAGAGGAACACCTTATGCTGCGCAAACAGCGGCTTTTAATGCTATTCGTACAGTGATTCATCAGGGTCTTCAACAAGCAGGAATTATGATAAAAGGCCCCGGTCTCGGAAGAGATGCAGCATTACGAGCAATTCGTAGAAGTGGTATACTATTAAGTTTCGTGCGTGATGTAACACCCATGCCACATAATGGATGTCGACCCCCAAAAAAGAGACGTGTGTAGAAACAAGAATTCATTAAATGATTTTCACGAGAAATAAATGATTAAAAAAAAATGATGAAATTCTAATATTTAGTATGAGTTGGGGAGAAGTAGTAGAATACATTCAACATTACAGTGGGAGTGTGTTGAATCAAGAGTAGACAGTAAACGTCTCTATTATGGACGTTTTATTCTGTCTCCGCTTAAGAAAAGGGTCAAGCCGATACTAGATACTATGGGTAGTGCCATGCGAAGGGCTTTACTTGGAGAAATAGATGGAACATATATCACAGAGGCAAAATATTAAAATGTACCGCATGAATATTCTACGATAATAGGTATTGAAGGAATCAATACATGAAATTGTAATAAATTTTAAAGAAGCTGTATTCATGCCTGTTCAAAATACGAATCATAGTATTTACTTTTATGATAATGGATCTGAAAAACACGAAAACCTTTTTATAGCAATATATACGAATGGAAGTGTAACTCCTAAGGAAGAACCCTATGAAGCTTTTCACTATTTGATTGATTTATTTCTTTTTCCGCATGGAAAAAGAAATAAATCAATCAATTTCCATACTATAAAACTATAAAGTTATAAGTAAGTGAAATATAATATGAATCATGAATCATGCCACATCGCTTATTCTTTTGGATCTCAAGAAGCCGATTCATTTATAATATGGATCTAGCATGGTACGATCATATAAAAGATTCTCGGCAAGCGAATCGGCATACCCTTTGATACGTATCGGACTCACATGGTGATTGGATGCATAAACACATTTAGTTTTAGTTAGGAATTCGAATGTGACAGATACAATTCTAATGTCGGAATCAATAGTTCAAGTCGCACACTCCCATAATCCATCTTTTATTCATATCATAGAATCTACTTCAACTATTCAGATAGAATATTTTCGGGTTGAATAAAAGTATCTAAACAATATGTACAATATGTCGTATTTTTCTCCCTATTTATAGCAATGAAATACTCTTTTTCCTCCCCAAACCAAAAATGGTATATAATTAATTACAAATTTCTATATTATTTCTTTTCTATAAAATAAAAGAAAGGGACAGAAATCCCTTTCTTACGTATCATTTGAAAATGCATTAACATAAATACAGCAGTAAGAAGAGGCAATACAAAAGTGTGTAAACTATAAAAACGAATCAAAGTGGATTGTCCTATACTAGCACTTCCACGTAATAACTCTATAAAGGGTATTCCTATTACTTACAGGAATAGCTTCGGGTACGCCCGTCACAATTTTTACTGCCCAATAACCAATTTTGCCCCGAGGTAAGGAATAACCAGTTACACCAAAAGATATAGTCAATACCACCCTAATTATCTCCGTAACCAAAGTGGAATTCACGGGGTTTTTAAAACCCCATGTGGGATCACACGAAATACGTGAAGGATCATCATTAAAACCATCATACTTGTTGACCCTCGATGAACTGATCGGATTAACCAGCCAAAGTTGACTCCAGTCATTATATATTGAACAGAGGAAAAAGCCTCTGTGACGGTTGGACGATAGTCAAAAGTCATGACAAACCCTGTGACTATTTGTACCAAAAAACATGTAAGTGTGATTCCACCGAAACACTAAAATATGTTGGCATGAGTAGGAACATATTTACTATGTTATATCATCCGCAATCGCCTGAATCGCAAGAAGTTCTTCAAACCAATCATACACTTTATTGGGATAGGGACTTAAAGAAACCCCACTAAGAACCCTATGTAAGAATTGCATCTCGTACAGATCAAACAAAAACGCACAAATAAAATACTTCTTTTAACGGATATAAATGCAAAGTGTTTCAACGGATATAAATAAAAAGTGCAAACCTCTTAGCCGCTTGATTCGATTTTATTTGACACACACGGGTTAAATACACAAAATCCGTAAGATCCTCTTTGTGATGATAATTTCACAAAAATTTCAAGCTGGCTTATACATATTTTTTTCTTAATTGTTACTGCGCCTCTTGAACCTTCTCTTCCTATTTTTTATTTGATTTTTTCTTTTTTTATACATAATAGTTATTATAGTATAGTATTTGTTCCAGTTTTACTATATAAATGATAAGAATTATAAAGACATTGCAACCCACATAAATCAAAAATGGTGTAATCCCCCACCGGAGCTACTTTACCACATTCGGAATTCAACGGTTTTAATAAAGCCCCTAGAGTAGTTCGTCTTGGTCCAAATATAGAGCTACCCTCAACTATTTGTGTAGCCATAAATCCTATTTATATTAGTTGAAGATTTGTTGACTTTGTATACTATTCCGTTGTATTTGTAAATAAACACATTTAATTTAAAAATGTTCTAAAAAGAAAAATAGAAACAGCAACTCTAGACGCCATCTCCATATCTGGTTTACTTGTAAGCTTTACTGGGTATGCCTTTGTATACTGTTTTTTGGGAAACCCTCTCAACAACTAAGAGACCCATTCGAAGAACACGGGGATTAGGGGATTTATTTTTTTTAGTCGGAACCTTGGGGGTTCTCGAAAAAAGATAGTGGAAAAAAACAGCTTCGATACCCCTGGAAAACACTGTTTCAATATTGCCCATATGTAATCCTTTATACAGCGTTGAGGCGGGGGGACGCTAAGATGTAATAAGCCTGCTAATATTCTAAATGTACCCACAATGATGAGAGGCTATTCCCCCCGGAACAAAAAGATCAAAACCTTCGGAGCCCCATGCTGGATTTACAGATTGTACTTTTCCACCTAGTCCGTAAGGATCGTATACCCATATTACAGGGCCATATAAGCCTATTGCATGAAATGCGCCAAAACCCCAAAAAAAGCCCCAACCCTGAAAGAAATAAATGCATTACAAAGATTTGTGGCAAATCCAAAGGGGGTTTTCCTGTACGTTCATCATCGAATATTTCTAAGTCCCAATACACCCAATGCCATATAGCTTACAAGAAGAACAAACCAGAGAACACAATATGGTCTCCTGCTACACCCTCATAACTACAATACTCGGTTAGTTATAGTTTTTTCAGAAATACTCCACCCACCCCATGAATTGGTTATTACTAAACGAGTAATGAAGGGTATAACAAACATGCCCTGTCTCCACAACTGCTAATTCGTGGAGAGCCATCGAACCGGCCCAACCAGAAACTGGAGCTGTATGCATTATATGCACATAAAAGAACATAATCGCCCCCGATCATTCAATACGACAGTATGAACACGATACCAAAACCCATAGAAATACCCCTTTATCAAAGATAAATAAACACTATGTAACTTTATCACATTTGGAACGACACTGGTACGTTTCCACATTAAAGTGAAGTATATTACTGAATTTTCTTACAAAAAAAATGCCCGTTGGTGTTCCAAAAGTACCTTTTCGGAGTCCTGGAGAGGAGGATGCAGTTTGGGTTGACGTATAGTGCGACTTGTCAGATATATTAGGTCATATGGGATTTAACCCATTCTCTCCCCCAATCGAGATATCCTTTACTTCGCCCCAAAATAGTGATTAAGCCATCAATCATTCGGAGCGCGAAGCGCAATTCAATCAATTTGATAAATTGAATATTATTGATTAGAGAAATTTATGGTTTACTTAAACCAATAAAATTAAAATAAAGTATTCAGGCCCCGTTCAGAAAATACCAAATTAGTAATATAATTATATGTAAAATTACCAAAAGTATTATAAAGAATTCTTATACTTTCAAGATATAAATTATACTCGATATAGATTATATAAGTGATAGATAACTGATAATCAATAGTATAACGACAAACAAAGTAGAAAATAAAACCAATTGAAAAAAAATGAAGTGGCACTAATACTATTTGTTCTATATATGCAAATACAATTTGGAATTAAGATATATTTTTACCCGGAGTAGAACACAAACCTAAAAGAATTGAAAAGGCCCCTTCAAGAACAAGAAAATGCATTGGGATTGGGATCCCGATAAAATAATACATCAATGAGAGCTTAAAAAAAGAAAAACAAACCCTTTTATTACAAATATTACAAACCACCTTGTAAAAAACAAAAAAATAGAACGGGAATCTACACATTGATTTTTTGTGTTTTGATATTTTTTTGGAACCGTATGCATCCAAAGATGCATATACGGTTCATAAGGATACTTTTTTCCTAATCAATCGACTTTATCGAGAGAGAATACTTTTTTTGGGACAAGAGGTTGATGGAGAAATCTCAAATCAACTTGTTGGTCTCATGGTATATCTCACTATAGAAGATAATACTAAGGATCTTTATTTGTTTATAAACTCCCCCGGGGGATGGGTAATTCCAGGAGTAGCCCTTTATGATATTATGCAATTTGTGCCACAAGATGTGCATACAATATGCATGGGATTAGCCGCTTCAATGGGATCCTTCATTCTAGTCGGAGGAGAAATTACCAAACGTTTAGCATTCCCTCACGCTTGGCGCCAATGTTTTTTTTTAATTTTTAATAAAACTATGCCTTCACCATCTTAAATATTAAATAGGAAGAAAAAATAATAAGTAATAATAGCATGGCATTTCGAGTTCGATATAAGAAAACCATTATTGTTTTTGCATAAAATAAAATATGATTTTATCTCGAAATAGTAGTATGAGACAAAGGGTATTTTAGATTTGATCTTAGAACTAACTCGGGAGTACATTTTAGCGTCACAAACTATTTTTATTACAAATAAAAAGAAAAGTCCCTTTTAAAAATGCATCTTATGCAAGAAAGAGCATGCAAAAATTTTCTTATTTGATCATATCAGAAAAAAAAACTTTGGGATTGCTAAATTTTAATTACAGACGAGCTAAATTCAATATATAAAGCAACAGAACCATCATAGTATTTTTGTTATTACTATAGAATACGAAAAGAAGGTTGGTAAATGGATCATCCCCATCAAATGCATTATATTTCTTTGTATTTATTTGATGCAAGGGGAAAAGGAAATGCAATTCCATTGTGAAGCCGTATGCAATGTACAAAAATGCCTGTACGGTTATTCTTTTTTATTTTATCTCACTTACTGTAACCCAATAGTAAGTGAGATAAAATAAAAAAGAATAAGAAGAAAAAAAAGAAAAATAGAAGAATTATTACTATTTTTAATGTTATATCAAATATTATCAGGGTTATGATTCATCAACCCTCTAGTTCCTTTTATGAGGCAAAAACAGGGGAATTTCTCCTGGAAGCGGAAGAACTACTCACCATTCGCGAAACACTAACAAAAGTTTATGCACAAAGAACGGGGAATCCTTTATCGGTTGTATCCGAAGACATGGAAAGAGATGTTTTTATGTCAGCAACAGAAGCCCAAGCTTATGGTATTGTTGATCTTGTAGCGGTTGAAAATGAAAATACTAGTGATTTTGTATAAATACATGATTGCATTTAAAAATAGAATTACTTTTTTTTGGTTCGATATTGAATAGATAAAATGGAATAGAAAAAAATGCATAATGATCAAACACGGGGTTAAGATGGATCTAAACCAACTCATTATATAATTATAGATTTATATATACTATATAAGAATAATATGCCAACTATTAAACAACTTATTAGAAACATAAGACAGCCAATAAAAAATGTTACAAAATCTCCAGCTCTTGGGGGATGCCCTCAGCGCGGAGGAACATGTACTAGGGTGTATGTGCGACTCGTTAAAATCATGAGATAGAACAAATGCAACAATTTTTCTAGTATCAATGATCATTACCAATAAATAGGATAGATAGATTGGTAAAAGACATTTCCTTTTTACTTAAAGATCTATCATATACCTAACCTATATTGGTTATAGAATTTTGCGTTTCGATTGGCGTAAACCCAATCGCCTCGATGTGAGTGAGATCCGAAGAAATTCCCCATTGGTAGCAAATGGTTATCCATTAAGCGGAGGAAATGATATAATAAATAATATTATTATAGTAAAAGGTTACACTTTTTCTTATTCTTGAAAGAACAAAGAACGGACTAACAAGGTCAGCTACCTAGCCAACTTTTATAATTAAATGCCGTTACTGTATGGATAGCTCTTATTGTGAAAAGACCTATTATTTTTAATAAATGGATAGAGCCAAAAAATCTTAACTATACAAGTTAATAAGAATATTTTATTTGATTAAAAAAAAAGCTAGCTCCGGTGTATAGAGAGGATCTGGCCGTTTAAGAAGTCACTATAAAAACGATGGAACCCACTATCTTATTTTTTTGTTCGAATTTGTTATTTATAATTCATAGGGGAAATTTCGTAAGGAATAAGGAATACAAAATCGTGGTTTGGAAGGTCCGAGTAGCAAAAGCCATTGGAATTGCATTTATATATTATATATTGGAATAATCCGTTTTGTTTTTAATCAATTGGGGAAAGGGAAAAAAGAATGACTGAAAGAAGCAAAAAGAAATTAGTTATTCATTAAAGTTTAAAAGTTTAATTGGATTCAATGACTAGAGTTATACGCGGATATGCAGCTCGGAGACGCCGAAAAAAAATGTGTTTATTTGCATCAACCTTTATAGGGGTTCATTCAAGACTGACTCGAACGACTATTCAACAAAAAATGAAAGCCTTGGTTTCTTCTCATCAAGATAGCGGCAAGAAAAAGCGGTATTTTCGTCGTTTGTGGATCACCCGAATAAATGCAGTAACCCGCTTTCGCCGGATTCGTCAAAGCATCATATTCTATAGTTATAGTTACTTAATACACAATCTGTACAAAAATAAATTGTTTCTTAATCGTAAAATACTTGCACAAATAGCTATATCAAACAAGAATTGTTTTGACATGATTTTCAATAAAATTATAAAATAAAAAAGATTCGAAAATACTATAATAATAATATAATTAAATATATATATATAGACATGCATATATTATATATAGAATGGAAATGCATATATATAGAAATGATGAAAAGAAAATTCCCCGGGTAATAAACTCCGGGAAGATAAAAAAAAATTCGGATAAGTGTTAATAGGCGAAAAACCCCTTTTTATTAAAAAAGATTTATCTTACCCTATTTATTCTTATAACGCACAAGAATAGAATCCATATTATAATTCTATCTAATTCTAGGATTTTTTCAAACAAAAAACCATTAATCTAACTAAGTTAAATTTCAATTGGCATTTTTTTTTTAGGCAATATATCTTATTTATTTCTATTCCTATTTCTATTTCTAAAAACACTAGTTCTAGGGATCGAATCGGATTTTTTCTCATTATTAAGAAAAGGTAATAAAGATAAAATACGAGCTTGCTTTATAGCAATAGTAATTAATCGTTGATGTTTCAAAGTCAATCTATTCACTCGTCTCGATAATATTTTTCCTTGTTCACTAATAAATCGACTAATTAAACTCATGTTTCTATAATCGATCTGATCCCCGGATTTGATTGTTGGGAAGTATTTATGAAAAGATCGCTTGGATTTACGGAAGGGTTGCTTGAATTTATTCATGGTTTATTAAAAATTCTTTTTTTCTTTCTTTATTTTTATCTAAAATAAAGAAAATTCTGTTGGATTTTTATATTTTTTATTTATTTTTATATTTATAATATATATAGATTAAATATTAAGTTTTTCTTCTTTATTGCTGATTCCTGTTGGTAAAATATCCCATACAAATGCTCTCTCTCTTCGATCTATTTCTTTATTTCTCCATGAATCGTATGCTTATGACAATAGCGACAGAATTTTATTAATTCTAATTGGCTGGATGTATTGTGTCGATTCTTTTGCGTAATATACCTAGAAATACCTGGTGATTCTTTATTGATACCATTTTGAGAACAATTGGTGCATTCTAAAATAATTCTGACTCGGGCATCTTTACCCTTGGACATGAAAACATGAACCCCCCTTTTTATTTAATATTAACTTTATTCTATTCTTCTCTTTTCGATACGAACCAAAGAAGAAGAAAAGAGCAGAAAAAGAAATAGAAATTACTAACTAATAATTTAATTTGGAACGATTTCGTTGTAATTATGTAATTAATAGTAATAAGTAATAGTAATAAATAAGGGTAACAATTAACTAATACAATTTTATAGTATTCACCCTTATTTTGTTCTTGACGGGGAGTTGATTAGATTCGACCCTCCCAATTTTTGTCGAAATTTGATACACTTTTTATTTCTATACTAAAAATTGCAAAATGGTAGAAATTTGAGTTACATCATGTAAAATTAAATCTCTAGTTATATTCATTTTTTTTTAAATGTCACCAACTCAATAACTAGAATGAAAAAAAGGAAATAAAAGAGCATCTGGAAATAAACGATTAATTTATATCAAGAGACTCTATAAACATCCAAACCATGGAGTAGTTAGCACGGGTGCCGCGGAACGATACGTTTTCTAGCATTGAAAATACTCCTTCCTTTCTTTATTGTAATACATATAATTATAGGGTCAAATCCAATATTGTACTATAATTCAAGATTATTTGTATTTAATGAAGTAGTGGATGAGATTTTACTCTTTTGTTTTGAAAAAAAAGAACCCCTTTTATTAAACATTACGAATAACTATTTCTTTTTTTTATACATGCGTTAGCTCTAGAAATCGAATTCTACTCATTTTTCTTGCCTTTTTTTCTTCTTGCTTTAGTCATATAGTCTAAATAAAGAATTCGATTTCTTATTTCTGTAGAAATAAAAGATAGAATAACGGTGTGGAAAACACGCCAAGAATTTTTTACAATGACACTGTAAAACAATTGTTAAAAAGGGATGTAGCGCAGCTTGGTAGCGCGTTTGTTTTGGGTACAAAATGCCACGGGTTCAAATCCCGTCATCCCTACTTATTACTTCCTCCAGTGGAAGTAATAGAAGTAACGAGGAATTCATTTAGATCAATGAAGATTATTACTCATTTTGTATTTTTCAGTTTTGTATATGCAAGATGTATTATGAATGGGGGTACCAATAAAAAAACGCCTTTAGTATTTGCTGTCATACATAAAAAAATAAAGCGCTCTTAGTTCAGTTCGGTAGAACGCGGGTCTCCAAAACCGGATGTCGTAGGTTCAAATCCTACAGAGCGTGATTCTCTTTATGTTATTCTGAATAACAATAAAATAACTTAATAAAATAGAATTGTAATTTGCACAACTCGCAAGTAGAAAGTAGACGGTCAATTAAAATCAAAGGTCCAACTGATCCCCGCGTCTTATTGTAAATATGCAGTTTCAAACCATCCCGCTAAAGTAATAGGAATCAGACCTAAGACGATTCTAAATATAAAAACTTCAATCATGGCGGGATAAAAATACAATAGAAAAATAAAATAAAAGTAAGATATATTATATTCCTAAATATTAATCTGAAGTATCTATCAATCTCAATAACAAAAATGGAAATTGACGGTAAAGGTACTATCTAATACCCAATATAAAAATTCAATTTCCATTACCTAGTGATTTTTATAAATTGTTCATTAAATGCATTTCAAATAAGTCGTATCTTATTCAAACCAATTACTCTAACTTAGGTTAGAGTTGAAGCAGCCAGTAGAAACCTTAAATAACTAGTTATAGTAAGCATGAAAAACCTAAATTGAATACGTTTTTGTTACATATGGAAATATACTACTTACCAAAATTGGAATTTTGTAACAGTTTAGGCGAACAGATATGGATCCGACGGTAAAAAAATTGATAACTTTGAAAAAAAAATGTATTAAGAATGCATTGACTTTGAGCCTACGATTCCCAATTGCCAGATATAAATGCATTGCGCAATTCATGGTTTGAGTCTAATGATAATACCTTAATTATATAATTTTAATTTTTTCAATTTGGATTCAAAGGAAAGAACCCATGTAGCTGAAATAACTCACTCAGGACGTCTTTTAAAGTATTACGTGGTACAATTGAATCGAATAAGCCTTTATCGAATAAATACTCTGATTCTTGTGAACCATCAGGCACTGTCGTCTTCAATGTTTCTTCAATTACTCTTTTACCCGCAAATGCAATGTAGGCATTAGGTTCAGCAATAATGACATCCCCCAACATACCAAAACTAGCAGTTACCCCCCCAGTTGTGGGGGATGTAAGGATTGCTACATAGAATAACTTTTTATTCGATTGATAATCATATGAAGCAGAAGATATTTTAGCCATTTGCATCAAGCTCAAACTTCCTTCTTGCATACGTGCTCCCCCAGAAGCACATACAATAATCACAGGTAAAGATCGATTAGTAGCGGATTCAATCAAACGGGTGAGTTTCTCACCTACTACGGATCCCATACTACCACCCATGAACTGAAAATCCATAACCGCCATTGCTATGGGTATACCATTTAGCTGACCTATGCCTGTTTCAACAGCTTCATTCAACCCCGTCTTTATTTGATAAGAAAGAATACGATCTAGATAAGGCTCTTCCTCTGAATGAAATTCTATTGGGTCCATAGAAACCATATTTTCATACATGGGCTCCCAAGTGTCCTGATCAATTAAAAGTTCGATTCTATCTGAACTACTCATTTTCAAATGATATCCACACTGTTCACAAATATTCATTTTTGACTTAAAAAATTTTTTATAATTTAATCCATAACAATTTTCACATTGAACCCATAAATGACTATAGTTTGTAGTTATATCGAAATCACTACCATTATTTTGATCGAAATCACTACCATTGTTTTGATCGAAATCACTACCATTGTTTTGATCGGAATCACTACCATTGTTTTGATAGAAATCACTATCATTGTTTTGATCGAAATCCCTAGCATTACTAGTATTTATTATACTAATACTAAAATTGCGGCTTTCATTGCTCTTTATAATTTGGGTACAAATGAAACCATAAATGTAACTGTCGCTGTAATTATCGGTATCGCTTAAAATGGAACTATAATCATTTATGTCAAAACAAAGATAACTATCAATACAATTATTAATGGGATTATTACAACCAGGGTTATTCAAACTAGATTGAGTATCATCTATGTAATCATAATCTAAATTAGTGTTATTATTAGTTTTAGACACACTGTTCAAATAATGAGAAAGAAAACCTTCTAGTTCACTTATACAAAAATGATCACTATCAATCTCAAAAATTTGATTTTCAATATCAAAATAGACGGAATAACTATCACCATTACTATCCCTTACTAAAAAAGTTTCATCATAGATTAAACCCCAAATATCCCTTATTTTAAATGCAAAATCAATATTACTAAAACTATCACTTTCCCCATCACTTTCACTATCACTCCAATTCAGCATATTTTTTTCTGTTTCATGGTCTTTGCTCTCACTGGTATCTCCAAGACTATCCATCAATTTATTTAGCCTGCAACTATCTTTTAACTTCTTCTTATACAACATAGAATTGAACCACCATTTTTCCATAGTGTTTCCCAGCCTCCTATTTAAGCAAAATACAATAAATGAATAGTCGTTCGACTACTAATCATTTTCCTATTTGATTTACTATTCGAATAAAGTATAGTATATGTATTTTAATGATTAGTATTGTTAACTAAAGGGGTAATATTGAAAGAACTGAGTCCGTTTTTTGTAAATCCGACGAGATACCACATATCATATTATGATATAATCTTTTATTATATATATGATTTTAGTATATATATGATATAAATATAGGGTATAAGATAGAACTTTTTTTCAATTCTAAATTGAGAGACAGTGTAAGTTCTACCACCAGATTATAGATATAGACAAATTTGCATTTAAAAAAAGGGTTCTTTTCCTTAAAAATATAAAAAATACAAATTAGGAACTCATTCTCGTATAATTTCGCGAATTATAATCAAATAAGAAGTTTCCGTTGTACCATGGAATGGAAAAAAATACTATACATAATAGGTATAGGGGGTACGTCTTAGGTTTGATTTATGTTATCAAATGAAACTGTATTGATATAAAATCAATTATCACCCGATCCCAGGGATCAATAAGATTCATTAGGTATCCACCAAAGACTAAACAAAGATATACTTTATTGTTTAGTCTTAGATCTATTTTGATCTTGTATTTGTATAGTATTTGTATATATTATAGATTGCTCATATGAGAAAGATATATAGATGATCATTAAAAAAAATGTTTATTAGTTATTTTGTATTTGCATTTTATTCTATTTGGCTCAATCCTTTATTGAATTGAGTGAATTAGTAAAAGATTGGGCCGAGTTTTATTGCAATTAGGAGAACAAAAAAGGAATTATTGAATTCTATTCTGTACTTTATTTTTTCTATGTATTGGCATCTGGCATATCTACACGTCTAGTGTATCCACGGGTTTGAAATCAAATTGTATTGCTTTCCATGCTTCACAAGCAGCGTCTAGTTCAGGACTCCATTTTATAGTTTCAAGAATAATGGCATTACCCTCATGAACAAGATCACGCACATCATTACGAGATTGTACACATGCTTCTAAAGCCACTCGATTAGATACTGCACCAGGCCATTTCCCCAAGGATGTCCTAAAGTTCCTACACAAAATTGGAGTACTGAATCGTCTCAAAAGATTTTGGTTAGAGCAGGCATATGCCAAACATGAATACCTTCTGAAGCCACGGGTATAAAACCTGACATAGAGACCCAATCTTGAGTCAAAAAAAATACCGCGGATCCCGCTTCCTAAGGGGGAAGCCCTGGTTGAGGAGTTACTCGAAACGCTGCCAAGATATCCATATCTTTGGTTTCGTAGTCAGGAGTATAATATATTATAATATATATATAATATTATATATATATATTATCAACTTATCAATATTATCACCTTATCAATTACAACACAAGTAATTAAAATATGAATCAAATATGAAAATGGTTCTTTTCATGTATTTGATTCATAATTATTGTATATTCTTTGATATATATTGTATATATTGTATTGCGCAACCCACTCCTTTTTTTGAGAATTGTATTCTGGTAATTCTTTTTGAAATTTTGTATCTAAATATCTACAATAAAAATTAAAGTTCTCTCTTGACAGTATATATATAAATGCTAAATGTGAAAATCTGCATAATAAGAATTTATACCTAAAAAAAAGTTAAAAAAAAAAAACAATGATCAATGAGACCAAAATAATGGGTAAAAAATCTATTTCAGATTGCAATTTAAGAATTCATAGATAAACGTTCTATAATGCAAATGATAGAAAAATACACTTAAGTTACCTTAACTAACAATTCTTATTCAACTATTTGATATTTTTTTGCAAATAAGGATAATTGATTGAATTTGTGAAAATTGACTCATTTGATGAGTATTCAATTGAATTCTATTCGTTTGATTTAGTTGGTACCAACTAAATCGAGTGCTAATTTATTATTATTATTATTTAATTAACCAATTTAACTTGCTACCGGATATTTATTTGAAATTTGGTATTCTTACAATCCAAAATTATTTTTTAACATATTGCATTTCACTTTATTTTATTATGTTATGATTAATAATACTAATTCTGGCTCTGTGGTTTCTACACTTCAAGAAAAACCCCTAGGGCGTATCGCAAAAATTATTGGACCAGTACTAGATGTTGTTTTTCCCCCGGGCAGGCTTCCTAATATTTATAATGCTTTGGTAGTTAAAAGTCGGGATACTCGTACTCTTGGTCAACAAATTAATGTTACTTGTGAAGTACAACAGTTATTAGGAAATAATCGAGTCCGAGCTGTAGCTATGAGTGCTACAGATGGTTTAATGAGAGGAATGGAAGTGATTGATACTGAATCCCCTATAAGTGTTCCAGTCGGCGAGGCTACTCTAGGACGCATTTTCAATGTTCTTGGGGAACCCATTGATAATTTAGGTCCTGTAGATACCCGCACAACGTCTCCTATTCATAGATCCGCGCCCACATTTGTCCAGTTGGATACAAAATTATCAATCTTTGAAACAGGGATTAAAGTGGTGGATCTTTTAGCTCCTTATCGCCGTGGGGGAAAAATAGGTCTATTTGGGGGGGCTGGGGTGGGTAAAACAGTACTGATTATGGAATTAATCAATAACATTGCCAAAGCTCATGGGGGCGTATCCATATTTGGAGGAGTAGGCGAACGTACTCGTGAAGGAAATGATCTCTACATAGAAATGAAAGAATCCGGAGTTATTAATGAAAAAAATATTGCGGAATCCAGGGTTGCCCTTGTTTATGGTCAAATGAATGAACCCCCGGGGGCTCGTATGCGAGTTGGGTTAACAGCCCTAACTATGGCAGAATATTTCCGAGATGTTAATGAACAAGACGTACTTCTTTTCATTGACAATATCTTTCGTTTTGTACAAGCAGGATCAGAGGTATCCGCCTTATTAGGGAGAATTCCTTCCGCGGTAGGTTATCAACCCACCCTTAGCACAGAAATGGGTTGTTTGCAAGAAAGAATTACATCTACAAAAGAAGGATCTATCACTTCGATCCAAGCCGTTTATGTACCCGCGGACGATTTGACTGATCCTGCTCCTGCCACGACGTTTGCACATTTAGACGCTACTATCGTACTATCAAGAGGATTAGCCGCCAAAGGTATTTATCCTGCAGTGGATCCTTTAGATTCAACGTCAACTATGTTACAACCCCGAATCGTGGGCGAAGAACATTATGAAACGGCACAAAGAGTTAAGCAAACTTCACAACGTTACAAAGAACTTCAGGATATTATAGCTATCCTTGGATTGGATGAATTATCCGAAGAGGATCGTTTAACTGTAGCAAGAGCGCGAAAAATGGAGCGTTTATTATCACAACCATTTTTCGTAGCAGAAGTGTTTACGGGTTCCCCGGGGAAATACGTTGGGCTAGAAGAAACTATTAGAGGGTTTCAACTGATCCTTTCCGGGGAATTAGACAGTCTTCCTGAGCAGGCCTTTTATTTGGTGGGTAACATCGAAGAAGCTACCGCAAAAGCTATCAACTTATAAGTGGGGAGAAAATTGAATAAATGACCTTAAATCTTTGTGTCCTCACCCCTAATCGAATTATTTGGGATTCCGAAGTAAAAGAACTAATTTTATTTACTAATAGTGGTCAAATCGGCATATTACAAAATCACACCCCTATTGCAACGGCTGTAGATATAGGTCTTTTACGAATACGCCCCAACGAACAATGGGTAACAGTAACTATAATGGGTGGTTTTGCTAGAATCGGTAATAACGCGATTTCCATTTTAGGAAATGATGCAGAAATAAGTACTGACATTGATCCCCAAGAAGCTCAACAAGCCCTTCAAATGGCTGAAACGAACTTGAGTAAAGCTGAGGGTAAGAGGCAAACAATTGAGGCGAATTTAGCTCTCAAACGAGCTAGAACACGAGTAGAGGCTATCAATGGTATTTTTTCTTCCTAGTCAATACAGAAAAACAAAAGAATAAAGAAAGAAAAAACTTCGAATTCGAAGTTTTTTCTTTCTTTATTCTAATTATCTTATAGATTCTAGATTAGAGACCCCTTCCTTGTTTTTTTTACAATTGAACCTGAACACAATCAAGTATAATCTAATACATAATACAATACAAAAAAGAAGATGTGTAGAACGCCTTATTAGATACCATTGACTCCAGTATCTAATAAGGTATACCTACTATTGGATTTGAACCAATGACTCCTGCCGTATGAAAGCAATACTCTAACCACTAAGTTAAGTAGGTTATTGATCAATAGAAAATCAATACACAAAAAATACGCATCACATTGATGATTATAGATGGCTTTCTAAGCAATTCCATATCCAGCCCAGTAAAATAAAAGAATCCGGGATACATCCTATGGAATAACATCCATCTTGACAATAAATTATCTATATGTTAAGATATCAATGGTAAGGGCTATAGCTCAGTTAGGTAGAGCACCTCGTTTACACGTGCGCCAATGCTTTTTAAAGGAGACAATTCTAAAATGAATAGAATTCATCTTATTAAGTCAATTAATTGATACAAGAACTACATGTCTTACTTCATAAGTTCGATGGAACAGGGGAACAATAGCCTGACAAATATTTGGTCCGATTTAATTTAGGTGTTTAAGTGCGAATTTAGATACCAAATAGAACACCCCATTGGTTTGGTATTTGATAAGGTAAATACCAAGTGCATTTAATGCTAGGCATAATGAGTATAAGGACCTCGGAAAAAAAATCCCTTTTCGTTTTATGAACTTTAAGGTGTATGAAGCCTCATATTTAACTTTTTAACTCGAATTTAGGTTGATCTAAGCCGGAGGCAGACCTAAGTCAACCAATCTTTCTTTGAAACACTTTGGTATTGCTTCTAATTCAGAATTCTAATAATGAATTATAGCGCATCGATCCATCTGATTATCTTCTTACTTTAAAGAAAAAATATGGTGGACTAACTGATATTTACATCAATTTAAGAAATAGCCCAATGCAACAAAATGCATGTTGGGTCTTTGAAACAGTTCGAATCATTTCGATAATAATAAGTTTGATCTTTTTTACCGAGAAAGTCTACGGTTCGAGTCCGTATAGCCCTAAAACATTCTATTTTTGTTTTGAATAGGTATTCTTATTTTATTTTTTATTTGAGTTTCGAATACTTTTCATTTAATTTTAATTTGAATTTTAATAGTACTATTCATTTAATTTTAATTTGAATTTTAATAGTACTATATATTAATATTAGTGTATATTAGATTATAATTTAAATATTACTCTATATTTTTAAGTATTACTCTATATTAGATATTAGATTAGATTCGAATTAGGTTAAAGTTTTGTTTTATCCTAATTAATATTACTAAATTTATAGCAAATTTGTTTGTTGCTAATTTATATATCAACAAAAACAAAGTATAAAAGTTTTCCTTTTGTACGAATATCCCATATTTGTTATAATATACTCGGTTTGGTTTTATCAAAATAAAGCATTTTTTGATTATTTATGGATGAATTAAAAATGCCAATGCAATTCGTCAATTCGGTACCGAATAATTCAACATATTCCAAAATTAATAGGGGTCCATTTATGTTTCTGCTTCACGAATATGCTATTTGTGGGGCATTTTTACTATTTAATAATAGCAAGCGTTATTACTATCTTGGCATTTCTAATTTTAGGAGTTTTAGTGCTAACTAGTGAAGGACTAAAGAAGATCTCTAGTTATGAATCGGGAATATAACCCCCGGGAAATGCTTGGTTACAATTTTAAATCTGGTATTACATGTTTGCTCTAGTTTTTGGTGTTTTTGATGTGGAAACGGCCTTTCTTTATCCATGTGCAATGCGTTTTCGATGTCTTAGGTGTATACGTCTTTATAGAAGCTAAGATTTTTGTGCTTATCTTAAGTGTTGGTTCAATTTATGCATGGCGAAAGGGAACATTGGAATGATCTTCTTAACTGAATATTTAGCAGAACAAAATAAAAAGGAAGGAAAGGATTTCATTGAAATTGAAACAGTTATGAATTTGAGTAAGTTTACGTTGCTTGACCAAACGGCACACAATTCCGTTATTTCAACTAGACTGAATGATCTTTCGAATTGGGCAAGACTCCCCAGTTTATGGCCCCTTCTCTATGGTACCGTTGTTGTTTCATTAAATTTGTTTCATTAATAGGATCACGATTAGATTTTGATCGTTATGTATTAACACCTGGATTTAGTCCTAGGCAAGCGGACTTCATTTTAACAGCGGGCACAGTAACCGCAAATGGATCCCTCTTTCCGAAAGTGAAATATTTTTCAAAATTGGGTATCTTATGGCAACACAAATTAAATTAGTTAAGAAAGAGCAAGTTGATCTTTAAAAGAAAAATAACAAATGTTATTGGAAATATCAAATAGTGATACAACATATAAATAAATGCTATAAATAAATGTGGGAGAAATCAAGAAGATGCGGGGCTATTTATCTGATTGGCTAGTCAAGCATGAACTAGTTAATAGATCCTTGGGTTTTGATTACCAAAGAATCGAAACTTTACAAATAAAAACTGAAGATTGGGACTCCATTGCTGGCATTTTTTATGTATATGGTTACAATTATTTACGTTCCCAGTGCTACCCCCCGGGGTATTTTTAGCTAGTGTATACCAGCTTACGATAATACACTATCGATATAGTATAGATAAATCCGACGAAGTATGTATACAGGTATTTGTACCAAGGAATAATACTCGAGTCGCGTCTGTTTTCTGTATTTGGAGAAGTTCTTATTAAAAAAAAACGGGAATCTTATGATATGCTCGGGATCTCTTATGATAGTCATACACGTCTTAAGCATATATTGAGACCAGAAAGTTGGATTTGTATAGAGTGGCCCTTACGCAAGGACTATATTACCCCCTAATTTATATGAAATACAAGATGCTCATTGAATTAATAATTAATAAAAATGTTTACTATTCGATTATACTATTCTATTCTATTAGGTAACATATTGGATAACACAACTAAAGATTTGACCCAAGTCAAACACTATTTTTAGGATCCGTTATTGATCAAACAGAGTAAATGGACTTCAATTACGTAAAGGAAAGAATACAATGAATCAAATAAAAAGATTTCGACAACATCATGAACTTTATCTGTACTGCTCATATTGCTTATATTACTTAGAAAAACCCCCTAAAGTAAGGTAACTAAACTAAGGTAAATAGGGGAGAAGAAATCAAAATAGAATAAAATCAAAATAGATAGATATAAATGGAGAAATATGTATCTATCTGAATAAGTCTAGACTATTAGACTATTATGCTCTAGACGATTCCTAGATGATTAAGAAATAAAGACAATATGGGGTATTTGTATGAACATCTATTTCTATGTTTATCTATCCCATAGATGTTTCCCGTGTCAGGAACCAGATTTGAACTGGTGACACGAGGATTTTCAGTCCTCTGCTCTACCAACTGAGCTACCCCGACTCTTTTTTGTACATCATAATATTAGGCATTATTATAATCATCCTACTATAAGTACTTGATTACTTGTATCTATCACTATAATAATTACAATAAAAAGACTTAAAAGAGTCTCAAAAAACAAAATATTCTTTGTAAAATTTTGCGTAATGTAAGTATAAAGATGAATGGGGAATGATTCAATAATGAATGTCTATTTGGCTCTTCTATATGTCTTATATTCCATTATTTCATTAATACAATATCTATATATTAATAATAGAATGGATATTGTATTGCAATTGCAACCAAACAAGATTTGTATAAGATCCAAGGATTTCTATTTGCAGCCCGTTTGTGAATCGGTAAAGATTAGAGTGCATTTTTTTTAATCGCTAATCTAATACTAATCTAATACAAAAAGCTATTAAAGTAAATAGCTTTTTGTATTAGATTAGTGGGGATAGAGGGACTTGAACCCTCACGATTTCTAAAGTCAACGGATTTTCCTCTTACTATAAATTGCATTGTTGTCGATATTGACATGTAGAATGGGACTCTCTCTTTATTCTAATACGATTAATATTAATTGGGGGTTCAAAACCGATCCATCGGATTCTGTAATCTGTAATGAATGGTTTGATAGCTGTATATTCAAGTCTTCCTTCAATTTTGATTGGAATAGATTCACAATACAATAATTCTAAATATGATTATATTTATATGTTTGTTTTTCCTTTCCATAACCAAACTACAATTTCGACTGAGAGATTAATTCTTACAACGTAACATAGTAAATTGCATTGCATTTGATTTGTTAGAACAACTCCCATTGAGTCTCTGCACCTATACTTTTTTGATTTTGATTCGAATTTTCTATATCTAAAATCACATAAAGATTTGGCTCAGGATTGCCCTTTTTTAATTCCGGGGGTTCTCTGAATTTGGAAGTTACCACTTAGTAGGTTTCCATACCAAGGCTCAATCCAATAAAGTCCGTAGCGTCTACCGATTCCGCCATATCCCCCTTTTTAATTTAAGTTTTAAATTTCAGATTAAAGCCGAGTTGTAATTCGACCTGACTTTGTAATTTTGCATTTGAAACCGTTAAATTAGATTAAATTATATGCTATATTCTATACAAAATAGAAAAGTTTCTATTTTTTTCCTATCTTTATCTTTTAGGGTTTCTCCTTATTTTTAGAAACTATATTTGTTCAATCGGAACAGATTCTATCATTGATATATTATGTAATTCAATATGAATAGATATATGAGATATATGGTTTTTGTTTCTTTCATTTTTATATAAAAGTGTGGAGAAGAATCAAACACTCGATATTCATTCTTTATCTTTTTTTTAGGATCGATTCAATCTGTGGTATATGCAGTATATGTATATATATAGAATTATAATATAATATTAAATATTATCAATTATTTGGTATATTATTTGGTATAACTGATCGAAGAAATAAGAAATAATTAGGTTTGTAATTTGATAATTTGAAATTAAGAGAAAATTATTATACTATTTTATTTGAATTGGATTTTATGTGTATGCTAGCCCGCTTAGCTCAGCGGTTAGAGCATCGCATTTGTAATGCGATGGGCATCGGTTCGATTCCGATAGCTGGCTTTTTCCATGATTAACAATCTATGATCCCTTTTTCTAGAGATGTCTAGTATCTATGAAATAAAATATCTATGAAATATAAACAAAATTATCTATGACATAAAAAAATCTAATTAGTGCAAAATTAATTTATGTATAACAAATAAATCCTAAAACAGTTTTTAATTTACTATCTCTATAGATATACAAAAACAAAAATGCATATATTGATACAATTTATTCTTTGAGCACATTTATCAGTGGATTTAACTTTAGTTTATCCTTTAATTCATTCTTAATTCAAATTTAATAAAAAAAGATAAAAGGAGTTTTTATTTTATGTCTCGTTATCGAGGACCTCGTTTCAAAAAAATACGCCGTTTAGGAGCTTTACCGGGACTAACTAATAAAATTAATAAAAGACCTAAATCGAGAAATGATTTGAAAAACAAATTCCGTTCTGGTAAAAAATCACAATATCGTATTCGGTTAGAAGAAAAACAAAAATTGCGGTTTCATTATGGTCTGGCGGAACGCCAATTACTTAGATATGTGCATATTGCTGGAAAAGCTAAAGGATCAACGGGTCAGGTTTTACTACAATTACTGGAGATGCGTTTGGATAACATCCTTTTTCGATTGGGTATGGCTTCGACTATTCCTGGAGCCAGACAATTAATTAACCATAGACATATTTTAGTTAATGGTGGTATAGTGGATATCCCAAGTTATCGTTGTAAGCCCAGAGATATTATTACTACGAGGGATAAACAAAAATCGAAAGCTCTGATTCAAAATTATATTGAATCATCCCCGCATGCGGAATTGCCAAACCATTTGACTATTGATCCATCCCAGTATAAATATAAAGGATTAATAAATCAAATAATAGATAATAAATGGATCGGTTTAAAAATCAATGAGTTCTTAGTTGTAGAATATTATTCTCGTCAGACTTGAAACTAATGAAACTAAGAATGAAAGGGGCAAAGTTTATGCTCCTTTTTGGTCAAAGAAGTATATAAATATATCCAAATAGATCCATTGGATCTTTATGTTACGTATTTTAAAGATTATAGATAAGAGTAATTATGGCTGATAATCCCCGTCAAATTCAAATTTTGGCTCATTTCTATTTAGAATTTAGAAACGTTATTGAATTAAAGCTGAATTAAAAGAAACGGGAAGAGAGGGATTCGAACCCTCGGTAAACAAAAGTTTACATAGCAGTTCCAATGCTAAGCCTTAAACCCCTCGGCCATCCCCCCTATATATATTATTTATATTAGGATAAGATTGAGCAGAAACCGAATGAATAGGGGGTTTACAGATAAGCTCCATCGATGATTCGATAGGAATTAATCTTTTCAAATTTCCTATTTCTCAACATAAACTTCTATTATCTCTTATCAGTTATAACTAGCCATAGATCTCTACCAAATACATGAATTATTCTATTCATCGACCCCCGATTTTCACCCTCTTGTATTTGTATGTTGTATACATATGTCTTATGCAATACAAAGGAATCCTTTCTTCTATTTTTAGCATAGTCTATTCCATTTTAATCATAGAATTATCCGAATCGCTTATCAGAATTTAAAGTTAAAAAAGTACTTGATTATTCAACTTATAAATTGTAATAGTTCTTTTACAGTTCTTTTTATTCGTATATTAAATATTAACTATTAATACCTAATAATATATATATAATATAATCTATATAATAATAACTATATAATATATACTATAATAACTTATTAACTTATAATATAATTAATATAATAACTATATAATTTTAATTGCATTTTATAATTGAAATGTAATACAATCTGATTTGATTCAATTATTTTATATCCACCTTTTTAAAAAAGGCAAAAGGTAGAATTTTGGGAAGGACCCCCATTTTTTTTGTTTTTATGTTATTCCGTACTGTAAAAAAAATAGATGGATGGAAAATACAAATAGTAAAAGGCATTAATCATAAATAGGACATCGATCTTTCAAAGTTCACTAAAAAATTGAATGTTGGTGGGTCTCTTTGTATGTGTTGTTATCCGGGAAGAGGGGGACTTAATGATTATTCGTTCGCCGAAACAAGAAGTAAAAATACAAAATTGTTGTAGACAGAGATTCTATAAAAATACAAACGTCTTTTTGGGAATGGCCAGCCCCGGGCATTTCTCAAGAACAACAGCCAAGGGACCCGACACTACCACTTGGATCTGGAACCCACATGCTGATGCTCACGATTTCTATAGTCATACCAGCGATTCGATTTGGAAGCAATTTCCAAAAAAGTATTTAGTGCTCATTTCGGGCAACTTTCAATTATTTTTCTTTGGATAAGCAGTATGTACTTTCATGGAGCCCGTGTTTACAATTATGAAGCATGGTTAAGTGATCCTACTCACATTGGGCCATTGCCCCAGGGGTTATTTTGGATTGGGCGAGCTTCTGGAATAACTAATGAATTACAATACAACTTTATTGTACTACAATTGGCGCATTGGTCTTTACATCATTAATGCTTTTTGCGGGTTGGTTCCATTAGCACAAATCCGCTCCAAAATTGTCTTGATTCGGGGATGTGGAATCGATGTTGAATCACCCCCTCACGGGATTACTAGGACTTGGGTCTCCTTCTTGGGTGGGGCACAAAATGCATGTTCTCGACGCTTGGGTTGATACTAGCGAGATACCACTTCCTCATTAGTTTATCTTAAATAGGGATCGTATGTATAGGATCAACTGGGGCATTGAGCATAGATATTTTAGAGGCACATAAAGGACCGTTTAAAGGAAAATTCCGAAATTCTAACAACATCATGTCATGCTCAATTATCTATTAACTGGCTATGTTGGGGCCTTTAACCATTGTTGTAGCTCACCATATGTATTCCATGCCCCCTACTCATATCTATCTATCTATTGACTATGGTATACAACTTTCGTTGTTCACGCATCACATGGGGATCGGGGGATTTCTTTTTCTTATAGTTGGTGATGCTGCACATGCAGCTATTTTTATGGTAAGAGACTATGATCCAACTACTCGATACAATGATCTATTAGCTCGTGCTGCTTAGGCACCGTGATGCAATTATCTCACATCTTAATTGGGTATTTATTTTTTTAGGGGTTCAGAATTTTGGTTTGTATATTCATAATGATACAATGAGTGCTTTAGGTCGTCCTCAAGATATGTTTTCAGATACTGCTATACAATTACAACCAGTCTTTGCTCAATGGATACAAAACACCCATGCTTTAGCACCCACCGTAACAGCTCCTGGTGCAGAAACAAGTACCAGCTTAACTTGGGGAAGTGGTGAGTTAGTAGCAGTAGGTGGTAAAGTAGCTTTGTTACCTATTCCATTAGGAACCGCGTATTTTTTGGTCCATCACCATTCATGCCTTTACTATTCACATAACTGTATTGATACTGCTAAAAGCATTTTATTTGCTCGCAGTTGTCGTTTGATACCAGATAAAGCAAATTTTGTTTCCCTTGTGATGGACTTGTTAAGAGGGGGAACGTGTCAAGTATCCGCTTGGTATTATGTCTTTTTAGGTCTATTATGGGTGTACAATTCTATTTCCGTAGTAATCTTGCATTTCAGTTGGAAAATGCAGTTAGATGTTTGTGGGTAATATAAGTGATCAAGGAATGATAACTCATATCACAGGAGGAAACTTTGCACAGGGTTCGATTACTATTAAACTATTTAAACTATTAATGAGTGGCTACAGGATTTATTATGGTGCAAGCATCCCGGGGAATTCAGTCTTATGGTTCTTCATTATCCCGCATATGGCCTTTTATTTTTTTTAGGTGCTCGTTTTGGCTGTGCTTTTAGTTTAATGTTTTTATTTAATGGCCACGGTTATTGGCAAGAACTAATTGAATCCATCGTTTGAGCTCATAATAAATTAAAAGTTGCTCCTGCAACTCAGCCCAGAGCCCTGGGCATCATACAAGGACGTGCTTGGGGGTAACCCATTAACCTCCGGGTGGAATTGCCACAACATGGGCATTCCTCTTAGCAAGAATTATCGAAGTAGGATAATGGCTAGGAGGATTTGAAGGGCATTATGGCATTAGGATTTCCAAGGGTTAGCCAAGGCTTAGCCCAGGACCCCACTACTCGTCGTATTTGGTTTGGTATTTCTACCGCACATGACTTCGAGAGTCATGATGATATTACTGAGGAACGTCTTTATCAGAGCATTTTTCCTTCTCATTTTGGACAGTTAGCAAGAAATTGGACGTCCAGAAATCCGTTTCATGTAGCTTTTTTGAGTCCTGTATACAGGATCCTTTACATGTAAGACCCATTGCTCATACAATTTTAGATCCACATTTTTGTCAACCCGCTGTAGAAGCCTTTACTCGGGGAGGCGCCATTGCCCCACTCTATTTCCGGGGTTTATAATGCAATTTAAATATGCACCAACGAGGATCTTTATTCTTTATATCTTTATAACATCTTTATACTATACTGGAGCTCTTTTTTTTAGTATTTCTTTCGTCTATATCCTTAATAGCAAGTAGCGGGTTGGTTACATCTACAACCAAAATGGAAACACAATGTTTCGTGGTTTAAAACTTTAAAAATGCCGAATCTTGTCTCAATATCATCATTTGTCAGGACTTTTCGGAGGAAGTTCATTGGCTCGGACAGTACATTTCGTTCATGCCGCTCCCCCCGAGTTCAGGGGGGAGCCTGTTAGATGGAATAATTTCTTAGACGTATTGCCATATCCCCCAGGCGGCTTGGCCTACTTCTTACAGGTCAGTGGAATCCTTATGTACAAAACCCGGATTCTGGTAGTCATTTATTGGGTACCAAAAAAGGTGCGGGAACCGCCATTTTAATCCCTCTTGGGGGATTTCATCCACAAACACAAAGTCTATGGTTAACCTATATTGCTCATCATCATTTAGCTATCGCATTTATTTTTATTGTAGCCGGACATATTATGTATAGAACGCACTTCGGTATTGGGCACAGTATAAAAGATCTTTTAGAAGCACATATTACTCCGGGGGGCCGATTAGGACGCGAGCATAAAGGTATTTATGAAACAATCAATAATTCGATGTATTTTCAATTAAGACTTGCTCTAGCGTCTTTAGGAGTTATTACTTCCTTAATAGCTAGTAGCTCAACACATGCTTATGCATTTATAGCACAAGACTTTACTACTCAAGCTGCATTATATACCCTTACCAATATATCGCGGGGTTCATCATGACAGGGGCTTTTGCCCATGGAACTCTATTATATAGTATTATATACCGGAACAAAATCCAGATAATGTATTGGCAAGAATGTTAGCCCATAAGGAGGCTATTGGATACAATCTCCTCACGGTAAGACTTTATCCTTATTTATCTTTCATTAAATGCTGGTCGAAGTATATGGTTATCGGGATGATTAACTGCTATTAATAAGACTAGTAATTCACTCTTATTAACAATAGGTCCTTGGTATTTTTTGGTTCATCATGCTATTGCTCTAGGGTTGCATACAACTACATTGATTTTAGGAAAAGGTTCTTTAGATGCGCTGGGGTCAAAGTTAATGACAGATAAAAAGGATTTCGGTTAAGGTTTTCCTTGCGGCGGACCGGGTCGCGGTGGCACTTGTGATATTTCTGCTTTTATTTAGCATTTTTTTGGATGTTAAATACCATTGGATGAGTTACCTTTTCTTGGCATTGGAAACACATCACATTATGGCGGAGTAACGTTTCACAATTTAATGAATCCTCCACTTATTTGATGGTATGGTTAAGGGATTATCTATGGTTAAACTCTTCACAACTTATCAATGGATATAACCCTTTTTGTATGCATAGTTTATCCATATGGATATGGATGTTTTTTATTTGGACAGCTTGTTTGGGCTACTGGGGATTTATGTTTTGAATTCCCCGGCGTGGATATTGGCAGGAATTGATTGAAACTTTAGCATGGGCTCATTAATGTTAATGCACACCCTTAGCCAATTGGATTTGCTGGAGAGATAAGCCAGTGGCTCTTTCCATTGTGCAAGCAAGATTAGTTGGATTAGCTCACTTTTCTGTAGTTTATATATTCACTTATTCAGCTTTATGGATTACCCCCGCGTCAGGAAAATTTTGTTAATTTATTTGTTTATTCTTTTTTGATGCATTATATCAGTAACAATCTTATTTGCTTCGATGTAATTTCTTCTTTTTTTATGTTTTTACATCTAGCATTAGAAATGTATCATTGACAATAATCAATAATAGGAACTTAACATTATGGCAAGAAAAAGTTTGATTCAGAGGGAGAAGAAACGGCAGAAACTCCAACAAAAATATCTTTTGATTCGTCTATCCTTGAAAAAAGAAATAAGCAAAGTTCTTTCTTTGAGTGAAAAGTGGAAAATTCATGGAAAATTGCAATCCCCGCCGCGTAATAGTTCACCTATACGTCTTCATCGTCGTTGTTTTTTGACAGGAAGACCTAGAGCTAACTATCGAGACTTTGGGCTATCCGGGCATATACTTCGAGAACTGGTTCATGCATGCCTGTTGCCGGGTGTAACAAGATCAAGTTGGTAAGGATAAAAACTACTATCTATTTGCTATTTGTTATCCTATTTGTATAGATCTCTATGATCAGAGGGATCCTCTTTACCATATAAATGGACTATTTTATTTGTATAGGTATGGTAAAGAAGGGGTATACCCAATCTTTCTTCGTGCATTAGTTCTTAATTCTTTAGCGCGGAGTAGAGCAGTTTGGTAGCTCGTAAGGCTCATAACCTTGAAGTCACGGGTTCAAATCCCGTCTCCGCAATATTTTTTTTTGTCAACTCGCAAATACAAATAGAATTCTTTATAAAGATTTATAAAGAAGAGAACACAATAAACGCCTATAGTTGACTATATACAGTCAACTATAGTCTATAGTCAAAAACTAATATTGTGTATATTTGTGTATATGTATATTATGTATATATTGTGTATATAGTATGTATATTATGTATACATACTATACCCATAATGGGCGGATAGCGGGAATCGAACCCGCATCTTCTCCTTGGCAAAGAGAAATTTGACCACTCAACTATATCCGCTTTTTTGTTCTTTGTTGTTGATAGGTATCCATATGATCCAAACGCATATATGATATATCATATATGCGTTTGGATCATATGTACAAAGGCACAGATAAATATATATTAGTATTAATATATATTAATGTGTCTTACATCCTCATTTTATTTTTCGGATTGCCCCTTTTGGATCGTTTGGATCGGGTGAATACTAAATTCAAGATATGATAGAATTAAGAATATCTACAAGAAATGCTAATACAATCCATAATGATGTACCTGAAAATACAAGATTTTTATTCCTTGACCAACCATCAGAAGCAGCAAATACAACAGGTACACTAATAAGTAAGATTGATGAAGTCACAATTTATGCAAAAACAGCTAATTGGAAAGCAATAGTCATCTTTGTAATTCTCCAAACTACCAACAAATGAACTAGATTAGCGGATTCCAAAAATTGTATAAAAATGCATAATAGAGTAATTAAATCATGAATCAATTGATTCTTTTAGCATTTTCTTTGTTATTAGACTTATGAAGTCTAGAGAAAGTGTTTAGTATTTACTTACTAAATGAGCATAGTGTATAATGTATCGATATATACATAATAGAATCAAGTATTAGATTAGGATTAGTGTAAGATCTCATATGGTCATGTTCTATTTTTATCTTAGGAATAAAATGGGGATTACCTCTTGGAGAGATGGCTGAGTGGTTGATAGCCCCGGTCTTGAAAACCGGTATAGTTTTGTACAAAAAACTATCGAGGGTTCGAATCCCTCTCTCCCCTTTTTTTTGTTGAAAAATCCTTTTTATTTTTTATATTGTTAACTTTTTAACAATATAAAAAATAAAAAGTTAACAATACTAATTTAATTAGTATTTAATCAGTATTAATATTATTATTAATAATTAAATAATGAATTATGGGGTTATGTTTTTTTAATATATCAAAAATATCTTTCTTTATTCTATTCTGATAAAAATGAAGACTAAGACTTACCTTTAGTGTAAAAATAAAATTAGTGTGAAAAAAGCCCCTTATCGGATTTGAACCGATGACTTACGCCTTACCATGGCGTTACTCTGCCATTGAGTTAAAAGGGCTTTTTCATGATTTATCCATTTTATTTTCCATTTTTTCATGTATTTCTATCTAGATATATATAGATGTGCTTCAGGAACAACAAAGGAATCGTATTCCTAATTCATTTTAATTAATAATCTTTTTCTTCTTAATACTTAATTTAATAATATACTAATGTATATTATTAATATATATATCTTGATAATATGTTGATATATGTTGAATTGTTTCAAGATCGCCTCTATTTACTTTATATTTACTTTATTTATTTTTGACTTTAGTCATTTTTATTGATATTGACCAATCATTCCAATTACTTGATATATAAATCTAGAATAGACATAAATTTCAGATATTTTTATGCATTATATGATGAATAGAAAGATATTTCATTCATAAACTTAATCCAATTTTTTGAAAATAAAAAAGGGAATTTCTAGCGTTTTTGAATTTTTTGGTTGAGTGTAAGATAAATAATACATTTGAACTATAAACTAATTGATAAGTTCAACTTGAAGATAAGAAATTAAATGTGGGTTCCGTTTCTCCCCATTGTTTGAGAGAATCCTACACCTTATTAAATTAATATAATAAGATTAGCATGAAAATGCTTAATTCATGAATCATTAAACATTAAATAAATACAAATGCATTCCATTCAAATTTTATTGAATTCTATAGTATATTAAGTATATTAATAAGTATATTAAAAAAGAAAAGAAACTTGCTTTCTATCTATTTATACCCTATTATATTATTATACTATTGTTCATACTATCATGATAGTATGATGATAATAGGGCGGATACGCCCCTATCGTCTAGTGGTTCAGGACATCTCTCTTTCAAGGAGGCAGCGGGGATTCGACTTCCCCTAGGGGTATCTAGTACTACGAAAGAAAATTAGCATCAATAAGCAATAAGTCTACAATGTATTCTCCCTGGGCCGATGCCCGAGTGGTTAATGGGGACGGACTGTAAATTCGTTGGCGATATGTCTACGCTGGTTCAAATCCAGCTCGGCTCAAAAATGCATCCCCCCCCCCCCCACACGACTATAATACTAAAATACTTAATATAACATATAATAACATGGAACAAATTTTTGCTCTTGAAAAAAAAGGGTCAAGTATACATCCACATCCTTTTTTCTTTTATCTGCTTGGTCTTTCTAATAATCAAAATTAATGATATGTAATTTGAGTATATATTTAAATATTTATTTATAAATCCTATATAAATAATAAAAAGAAATACAAATAATAAAAATGAATAAGTTAAGTATTAAGATTAAGTATCAAGAAAGGACAATAATCCATGTTTGTCTCATTCACAAATGGATTATTCGTTTTTAGCAAAAAAATAACCACTAGTTTCTAGTAAGTTGTATTAATCTTACTATAAGCCCCAATTTAGAAATTGAATTTATGCGGATATGTGTGTGTATGTAGCAGTATGCAGTTTGTATATTTATTACAACACGATTGAGAAATATAATTTAAAACATAAAACATAAGAATATGTGGGGTTACTGGGATTGTAGTTCAATTGGGCAGAGCCCCGCCCTGTCAAGGCGGAAGCTGCGGGTTCGAGCCCCGTCAATCCCGTATAGGAAACAATAATTTTATAACATGCAAAATGCATACCTCTATTTTTTGTGAAAAAAAGGGTACAAAGATCAAGATCTAAGCCTAAGATAAAGTATCTTAATCAAGAACAATTGAAAATGCAATAGAATAGGTATACCCTATTCTATATTTAATGAGAGTAAATAAACCATATATCTTTTTAATATATGCGAAAAAAAAATAGGAAGACAATTACCTGCACAAAGGCCTTTTTGCCAAAATACTTTTCCAGTTAAGTTATACATTTTTCTGCTCCGACTTGATTTGTGTATTCTCACTTCATAATTAAAATTAAAAAACAATTTCTTTTATTACCATGTAAATTGCCCATACTTAATTTTTTTTTATCTATAAAAAAAAATTAAGTATGGGCAGATCCTTTTATTCGTTATGCTTGTTCTTGCCAAGAATTTGCTGAAGTAGCTCAAAAGAATAGTAAACCCGAAGTCTTTTGTTGATCAGGCGACACCCAGATTTGAACTGGGGGATAAAGGATTTGCAGTCCCTTGCCTTACCGCTTGGCCATGCCGCCAAAGTGGATTCAAAATTTATAACCCCTATTCTATTAACCCCATATCTATTAGGATATATTAGAATTTTTTTTTCAACAAGGATGTGAATTGGGAAGGATTAGTTGACAAAATATGAACCATAAACTAAATCTTAATATATCTCAGAACAATACATTTTTTGTAGACGTATTGGCTGCTGCGGAGAATTTGATCGTAATGCAATTTTAAATGCATACACTTGATGATATGAATCGCTTGAAAAATAAACGCATTCGTTCTGTAGCGGATCTATTACAGGATCCATTTGGATTGGCTCTTGTTCGTTTATAAAATACAGTTAGAGGAACTATATGTGGAGCAATCAGACATAAATAAATTGATACCGAGTCCAAAAAATGTGGTAATTTCAACTTCATTAACAACCACTTATGAACCCTTTTTGGCTACACCCTTTGTCTCAAGTTTTGGATCGAACTAATACATTAACACAAAATGTTCATGGACTAAAATTGCGTTATTTGGGCTGGGGGGATTGACAGGGCGAACTGCAAGTTTTCGTATACGAGATATCCCTCCTAGCCACTATGGACGTATTTGTGATACGTCCGAAGGAATCAATGTTGGACTTATTTTATTGGATCTTTAGCTGTTCATGCCAAGATTAGTCATTGTGGATCCATAGACAGCCTGTTTTATGCAATATCTAAGAGATCAAAAGAGTCATAGATGGTTTGTGGGGATGCATATTAGATGGTAGTAGTAGCTAATTCTTTTGGGGTGAATCGTGGTATTCAATAGGAACAGATTGTTCCTGCTCGATATCGTCAAGAGTTCTTGAGTATTGCATGGGAACCGATTCATCTTAGAACCATTTTTCCATGTTGAAACAGGACTGGAATACCCAATGTCTCTAGCTTCAGGGGTTTGCGCTATAGCGCGATGCGAAGGCAATATTCTTTATACTTAATAAACATAAGATCATTTTATTAAGCAATGGGAACACCATAAGTGTATCTTTACATAGTTCTAATAAAAATTTAAAATACTTGTATGCATCAAAACCCGGGGTTCAATGGGGCAAATGCATTAAAAAGGGACACATTTTAGCGGATGGGGCGGCTACGGGAAGACGCAGCATTAATTAGTGAACATCTGATATATTAGGATATTTATACCTCTTTTCACATCCGGAAATAGGCAATTAAGACTCATATGACAAGCCACGGCCCAAAAAAATTCCTAAGGAAATACCCCATTTAGAGACGCATTTAATACGCAATTTATACAGAAATGTAATTGTGATGTTTGGTTCTTGTATCGAAACAGATGATGTCTTAGTAGGTAAATTAACACAGCAGACAGCGAACGAATCCTTGTATACCCCGAAGATAGATTATTACGCGCCATACTTTAGATTGGGTATCCACTTAAAAAGAAACCCCTCCCAAATTACCTATAGGAGGAAGAGGCCGAGTTATTGATGTGAGATGATTCGTAACAGGGTAGGTTCTAGTCATAATCCGGAAATGATTCGTGTATATATTTTACATAAACGTGAAATCCAAGTAGGTGATAAAGTAGCTGTAAGACACGGGAATAACGGTATCATTTACAAGATTTTACCTATACAAGATATAGCAAGATGGAACACCCGTTGATATGGTCTTTAACCCATTGGGAGTACACTCGAGAATGAATGTTGGACAGATATTTGAATGTTCACTCGGTTTAGCGTGGGATTTGCTAAAAAAACATTATAGAATAGCAACTTTTTATGAGAGATATGAGAAAGAGCCCCCTAGAAAACTAGTGTTTTATGAATTATGAGTTCGATGAGGCTAGTAAGCAAACAAAAAATACATGGGTATTTGAGCCCGAATATCCGGGAAAACCAGAATATTTGATGGAAGAACGAACGAGTGGTCCTTTTTAACAACTTAACAACCTGTTTTTATGGGAAAGCCCTATCGATATTATAAAATTAATGCAGCACCTTTATGCACAAATCCACGCGCGCTCCAGGGGTATATTATGCGCTTGTTACGCAGCAGCCCTTTAGAGGAAGAGACAAGCTAGGGGGGCAACGAATGGGAGAAATGGGGGTTTGGGATCTAGAAGGATTTGGTGTTGCAAACTTATAAATCTGATCATATTAGAGCTCGTCAATAAGTACTTGGTGCTACAATCATTGGGGGAGCAGTGCCTAACCCAGATAATGCTCCAGAATCTTTTCGGTTGTTCGTTCGAGAACTACGATCTTTGGCTCTGGAACTGAATCCGTTTATTGTATCTGAGAAGAACTTTCAGATTACTAGGAAGTAAGCTTGATCCACATGAATCCAGATTTGTATTCTATGATCGACAGGTATAAACATAAACAACTTTGAATTGTATCAGTTTCTCCTCAACAAATAAGGGCTTGGCTAACACAATATTACCTAATGGGGAGGTAATTGGGGAGGTGAAAACCCCCTAGACTTTGCATTATAAAACCAATAAACCATAAAAAGTTTTGTGAAAGAATCTCTGGACCTATACAAAGTGTAATTTTTTGATTCTCGGATACGAAGATATCAAATGGGATACATCAAACTGGTATGCCCAGTAACTCATGCCTGGTATTTGAAATGTATCCATAGTTATATCGCGTTAGATAAACCCCTTAAAGAATTTGAAGGCCTAGTATACTGCGGCGTGTTATTTGATTGAAATTTGCATTTTACGGATTTGGAATGCGAAACTGGCATCCCGTTCTATTTTTTGGAGATGCCCAGGGCTCTGGCATGTGTATCGGTAGGAGTAACATGAAGCTCGGAGTGTTGAGTGTATTCAATACTTCCAAATAAAAATCGAAAAATAAAAGGGGAATTGATCCATGGTTACTTTGATTCAGTAATATTTCTAAGAGATAAATTAGTAGTTTCACCCCGTTAAATAAAAAAAGACTCTTTCATATTCTTGGAATTAGTCATTGCATTTCTTTAGAGAAAGATTTTGCTCAAACAAGCGAATAATGCATTGTTACAGGAGTTTTTTTATCGCATATATGCTTCAAAGTGCATCAGCATCGCATAAGTATAAGCATAAGCATCGAGGAGACTAGGGACCTAAAAGATCGAATGGAACCATATAACTATATAGATATAGACACAAAATGCCTTAGAAGTCCTGATTCTTTCTTTACTTTCAAATTGTGAAAAGTCAAAGGGTTCTTCATTTGAGGCGAAGTAGACTACTCAATAATAATAGAATTTCACTTGTATTAAATTATGAAATCTGAAATTTAATGAAAAATTAACTTCGTAAAGTTGCCTTTTTAATATACCGGAAAAAGCAATGATACGTCAGGTTTGGGGTTGATTACCACTAATGGACTAATGGATTAGATCATAACACTATCAATCCTTTTTATTCCGAGTCTAAGATTCAATCACTTTTCCAATAGGGCGGAATTATTGATATTGGTACATTGTTAAATCGAACTAAGGAATCGAAATCATTAATAATTTTGTCATCATCTAATTGTTTTCGAATTGATCATCCATTTAATGGTTCGAAATATAACAATATGACAAAGGGATTAGATCCCCTAATTGAAATTATCGATTTGTTGAGTCCCTTAGGTAATATTCCACTTAAAATTAAAAATATTGAATTTGTATGCATTTTACCGTTTCATAACCCATAATCCAATATTATTAAATAAATATTTTGTACTTAACAATTTTAAGCGGGCTTTTCAAGTATTTCACGTATATGAGTACTTGTTAATGGATGAAATGTGTTTCTATTCAAATGTGGACCACATATAAAAAATCCGGTCAAATTCTAAGTGTTCATGTTGACTCCTTAGTTATAAGGTTGGAGAATCCCTATTTTGCTTCCCCGGGGAACCTATTCATGGCCATTATGGAGATCTCCTTTATGAATTTATGAAGGAGATACATTAGTTACATTTAACTATGAAAAATCGGGACCTGGGGACATAACACAAGGTCTTCCAAAAGCGGAACAAGTTTTAGACGATGTCGATGAATACCGAAAAAAAGACTTGAAAGTTGAAACTAATGTATACAAAAAATTCTTGGAAGACCTTGGTAATTCTTGATTGTAGCTGAGTTAACTACAATCCAAAGTTGTATCTATTTGGTTAATAAGATACAAAGGGGTTATCGTTCCCATTCCCAGGGAGTACGGATACATAATAGACATATAGAAATTATTATACGTCAAGTAACATCAAAGGTGCTGTTTTCCTAAGATGGAATGTCTAATGTTTTTTCACCCGGGGAATTAATTGCGGGCGGAACGGGGGGGCGGGCAGTGGGCGAAGCAATCCGTTATTGGGGAAATCTTATTGGGAATAACAAGGGCATTCATGAATACAAAAAGTTTTATACCCGAAGCTAGTTTTCAAGAAACCGCGCGGGTTTTATCATTTATCAAAAGCTTCCCTACGAGGTCGTATTGCTTGGTCGAAAGGGTTGAAATAGAACTACGTTCTAGGGGGAATTATACCCGTTGGTACCAGATTTTAAAAAAATTAGTGCCCCGCTCAAGGTAATGCAAAAACATTAATTTATAACTCAAAAATACTAATTTAGTCAAGTTCGAACCGGGGGATTCTTTTTACACCATAGAGAATTTTTTTCTTATTGTTACACAAACAATTTTGATGAAACAAAAGAACAATCTGTTATACAATTAAATGATTTTTAATAAGAAATTCTCTTTATTATTTCTTTTTATCCCTTAACTATTTTATTTATTACTTATTTATTTTATCTAGATTATCTGCTCCAATTATTGATTTCGTAATAAAATAGTTAAAAAAAAAATTAATTAATTAAAAGAAATTAATGGATTAAACCCCATATAAAATTAATAGAAAAATACAAATAAAATACAAATAAAGGGTCGGTATAAGGTTCCGTTGGAACAATTAGTATTTTGTTTATTAAGAACTTTGAAAAAAAAAAGGTTTGGGGAAAATGGCAAGAAGATATTGGAACATAAATTTGCCCGAGATGATGGAAGCAGGAGTTCATTTTGGTCATGGTGTTAGGAAATGGAACCCTAAAATGGATCCTTATATCCATGTAAAGCGTAAAGGTATTCATATTCTAAATATTACTCGAACCGCGCGTTTTTTGTCCGAAGCCTGTGATTTAGTTTTTGACGCAGGGAGTATGGGAAAAAACTTCTTAATTGTTGGTACCAAAAATAAAGCTGCGGGTTCAGTAGCATCGGCTGCAATAAAGGCTCGGTGTCATTATGTTAACAAAAAATGGCTCGGCGGTATGTTAACAAATTGGTCCACTACAGAAACGAGACTTCAGAGGTTCAGAGACTTAAGAGCAGAACAAAAGATGGGGAAATTCAATCGGCTTCCAAAAAGAGATGCAGCGATGTTGAAGAGAAAATTATTTACCCTGCAAACATATCTGGGGGGGATCAAATATATGACGGGGTTGCCTGATATTGTAATTATTGTTGATCAGCAAGAAGAATATACGGCTCTTAGAGAATGTGTCATTTTGGGAATTCCAACAATTTGTTTAATTGATACAAATTGTGATCCAGATATTGCAGATATTTCCATTCCTGCCAACGATGATGCTATAGCTTCAATTCAATTGATTCTTAACAAATTAGTATACGCAATTTGTGAAGGGCGTTCTAGCTATATACTATAATAAGATAAGATAAGAAATCTTTGAGTATTATTTCAAATATTTAGTTAAGTATTTTGAATAATACTCAAAGATTGCGGATTTCTATTTCAGGAGTTACTATTCCTGAATTAAAAAAAGGGGGGGATAAGATCCAATAAAAAAGAACTAAAATATATATAATATAAATAAAGTATTACTAATATTGCCCGTTTGTAACTAAAATATTGGAAATAAAATAAACATAGTAGACATAGTAGTTAAGTTAAAAACAAGATAGTTGAATCAAAATAATGCTTTTTTGAATTCTATTTCTATTATATTTTATTAGAGGACAATATGAATGTTATACCATGTTCCATTAAAACACTCAATGGTTTATACGATATATCGGATGTAGAGTTAGGCCAGCATTTTTATTGTCAAATAGGGGATTTACAAATACATGCCCAAGTACTTATCACTTCTTGGTTCGTAATTGCTATCTTATTAGGTTCAGTCATCATAACTGTTTGGAATCCAAAAACTATTCCAACCGACGGTCAGAATTTCTTCGAATATATTCTTGAATTTATTCGCGACTTGAGCAAAACCCAAATGGGGGAAGAGTATGGTCCTTGGGTTCCTTTTATTGGAACTATGTTTCTATTTATTTTTGTTTCTAACTGGTCGGGTGCTATTTTACCTTGGAAAATCATACAGTTACCTCATGGGGAGTTAGCGGCGCCCACGGATGATATAAATACTACGGTTGCTTTAGCTTTACCTACTTCAGGGGCATATTTTTATGCGGGTCTTACAAAAAGGGGATTAGCTTATTTCGCAAAATACATTCAACCAACCCCAATCCTTTTACCAATAAATATCCTAGAAGATTTTACAAAACCTTTATCTCTTAGTTTTCGACTTTTTGGAAATATATTAGCTGATGAATTGATAGTTGTTGTTCTTGTTTCTTTAGTACCTTCAGTAGTCCCTATACCCGTTATGTTTCTTGGATTATTTACTAGTGGTATTCAAGCGCTTATTTTTGCAACTTTATCCGCGGCTTATATAGGTGATTCAATAGAGGGGCATCATTGAATATATAGTTTTTCAAACCTTTTTTTTAATTATACCAATTCATATAGGATTCAAGATAATGCATTTTACTTGGTTAGGGAATAGAATATATACACCTAACCTGATAGGTATATATATATCCTAAGAATTGTAAAAAAAAATTAGAAATAATAGAAGTAATAATTTATTGATTGATTGTATTACTAACTACTTTTTTCTTTTTTTGTTTTGAGGAACTCACCATGAATCCACTGATTTCCGCCGCTTCCGTTATTGCTGCTGGATTGGCAGTGGGGCTTGCTTCTATTGGACCTGGAGTTGGGCAAGGCACTGCTGCGGGACAAGCTGTAGAGGGTATTGCGAGACAACCCGAAGCGGAGGGTAAAATAAGGGGTACTTTATTGCTTAGTCTAGCTTTTATGGAAGCTTTAACAATTTACGGGTTAGTTGTGGCATTAGCACTTTTATTTGCGAATCCTTTTGTTTAATTTCTTTGTGTAATTCCGTTGTGGAAGTGTAAAAAAATATGTATTTTTTTCTTATTTAATTAACTTCGATTTGCCATTTTGTGGATCAATACTTTAATTCTACAATTATGCAATTTGTTTCGATAATACCCCCAACTGACAACGGATTCCAATTTGAGGATGGGTAATCCCGGATCCGTTTAGTTTCTTTCTTCTGGTCCTTCGCTTGGGGTTAGCACAACGGGACTTTTCCTTCCTTTTTTTTAGTCTGAATTTCGAATTTATAAAAGGAGAACATATGAAAAATATAACAGATTCTTGCCTTTTATTGGGTACCAGTGGATCCCCGGGGAGTTTCGGATTTAATACCGATATTTTAGCAACAAATCCAATAAATATAAGTGTGGTGCTTGGTGTATTGATTTTTTTTGGAAAGGGAGTGTGTGCGAGTTGTTTATTTCAAGAATAGGTTGGATCCAGCCGACTGCATCTTTTTTTATTTATGTTCTTTTTAATTTCTTAATTTTAATGGGGATAAATACTAAGAAAGTGCAAGATCTCAACGAATTACTTATAAATAAATAAATTATATGTAAGAACCATAGCATTTCGTAACTTATTGGTAAATAAAGTTAATTCTTTATCAATCAAAAATAAGAGATTATTAAAATAACATGGTTAAAACTAAACTGTTTGAAGTCCAGGCATACCGCTGGGTACTCTTTCCACCACTATGTTAGTATCAAAATTAGTTAGGAATAATTGATAATTTATCTGATATAAGACACTCATATCGATAAAATAATTTGGACCATTTCTTACAAAAAAAGGAAGGAAATCTTTACTTTGCTTTTTTTGTAATGCCGAATGGGCAACCTATGTCTAAAAAATAGACATTTTTTGAATTTGAATTAGTTAGTTTGCAATTGAATCAAAATAAATAACTTTGCTGACAATTATGTATTTTTTGTCTAGTCGGAAGAGTCCTCCTAATCTTATCCTAATCTTAATAGATTAATATTCTTGTATTATATTCCATAAATAATAAATACAAACAGAAAAGAAAAGAGGGGGCAGGCTCATTACAGAATACTCAATTATTATTAATATGAATTTATTAATATAATCGAAATATAGTATTATAATAATAATAATTGCAATTGAGCGGGAGAGCCAAATGAATCGAAAGATTCATGTTTGGTTCGGGAAGAGATTATGGAAGTTGTGAAATATATGATAATATAATCTACTTTCATTAAATGATTTATTAGATAATCGAAAACAAAGAATTTTGAGTGCTATTCGAAATTCGGAAGAATTATGTGTAGGGGCTATCGAACAACTCGAAAGGGCTAGGACTCACTTACATAAAGTCGAAATTGAAGCAGATGAATATCAAGTCAATGGATACTCTCAGATAGAACAGGAAAAAAAAAATGGGATTAATGCTGCTTTTGATAGTTTGGAACGATTAGAAAATTATAAAACGGAAACCCTTATCTTTGAACAACAAATAGCAATTAATAAAGTCAACCAACGAGTTTTTCTACAAGCCTTAGGTGGGGCTCTAAGGACTCTAAATAGTTGTTTGAATAGTGAGTTACATGCCCGTACCATTAGTGCTAATATTGGAATTCTAGTAACTGTGGGGGAAAAGGTGGATTAGCCCTTCCTTATTGTATTTCCTTTCTTTAGTTTAATTGAAAGTTTATACTTTGTTTATAGTTATTAAATTTGAATTTAGGTATTATTTTTTTTTCTTTAAAAAAAGTATAAAGAGACACCCATGGGAACTCCTCGATCCGATGAAATTAGTAATATTATCCGTGAACGGATCAAACAATATAATCGGGAAATAAAGGGTGTGCATACGGGTACTGTACTTCAAGTGGGCGACGGTATTGCTCGTATTCATGGTCTTGATGAAGTGATGGCAGGTGAATTAGTAGAATTTGAGGAGGGTACCATAGGTATAGCTCTAAATTTAGAATTAAATAATGTTGGCGTTGTACTAATGGGTGAGGGTTTGGTGATACAAGAGGGAAGTTCTGTAAAAGCAACAGGAAGAATTGCTCATATACCTGTAGGTGAGGCTTATTTGGGCCGTGTTATAAATGCTCTGGCTAAGCCTATTGATGGGAGGGGCACAATTTTAGCTTCTGAATCGCACTTAATTGAATCTCCTGCTCCAGGGATTATTTCAAGACGTTCTGTATATGAGCCCCTTCAAACAGGTCTTATTGCGATTGATTCGATGATCCCTATTGGACGTGGTCAACGGGAATTAATTATTGGGGATAGACAGACGGGCAAAACAGCGGTAGCCACTGATACGATTCTAAATCAAAGAGGGCAAAATGTAATATGTGTTTATGTAGCTATTGGTCAAAAAGCATCTTCCGTGGCTCAGGTGGTGACTACTTTACAGGAACGAGGTGCGATGGAATACACAATTGTGGTAGCCGAAACAGCGAATTCGTCTGCTACATTGCAATATATTGCGCCTTACACGGGTGCGGCTCTAGCTGAATATTTTATGTATCGTGAACAACATACTTCAGTAATTTATGATGATCTCTCCAAACAAGCACAAGCCTATCGACAAATGTCTCTTCTATTAAGAAGACCCCCCGGGCGTGAAGCTTATCCAGGAGATGTTTTTTATTTGCATTCACGTCTATTGGAAAGAGCTGCTAAATTAAGTTCTCGTTTAGGTGAAGGGAGTATGACTGCTTTGCCAATAGTTGAGACTCAATATGGAGACGTTTCCGCTTATATTCCTACTAATGTAATTTCTATTACGGATGGACAAATATTTTTATCGGCGGATTTATTCAATGCCGGAATCCGACCCGCTATTAATGTGGGTATTTCTGTTTCCAGAGTTGGATCCGCGTCTCAAATTAAAGCCATGAAACAAGTAGCTGGCAAATCAAAATTGGAGCTAGCTCAATTCGCGGAGTTAGAAGCCTTTGCTCAATTTGCTTCTGATCTTGATAACGCTACTCAGAATCAATTGGCAAGAGGTCAACGATTACGCGAGTTGCTTAAACAATCCCAATCGGACCCTCTCACAGTAGAAGAACAGGTAGCGACTATTTATACTGGGGCAAATGGTTATCTTGATCCTTTAGATATTGGTCAAGTAAAGCAATTTATCATTCAGTTACGTGCCTATTTGAAAACGAATAAACCTAAATTCCAAGGGATTATATCTTTTACCAAGACATTCAATGAGGAGGCGGAAGCTCTTTTGAAGGAAGTTATTCAGGAACAGATTGAGTTGTTTCTACTTCAAGAAAAAGCATAAATATAGGATTAGATGATTTCTTTAGATTGTAATGAAAATGCGTCCAATAGGATTTGAACCTATACCAAAGATTTAGAGGACCTTTGTCCTATCCATTAGACAATGGACGCCTTTTCATTCTATTTCTATTTTATTCTTTCACACACGTTCTTTTTCTTATTCTCTTGTTTAGATCTTATTCCCTTGTTTGGATTCGATCCAATGAAAAAGAAATTATTAGGTAATAATAATAATCTATTTATGATGTATATATGAAAAAGAAATATGGGGCGGGTAGCGGGAATCGAACCCGCATCGTTAGCTTGGAAGGCTAGGGGTTATAGTCGACGTTATTTCTTTCTTTTTTAATTTTTAACGTCTCTAATTCAAAACCGAACATGAAATTTTTGTGTCATTCGGCTCCTTTATGGAAAATTTATATTATTTATATTACCAGATAAATGAAAAACATAAACAAAAAATGACTATGTATTAAAAAAAAAGAATCATACAAAATCGTAAAAAATGGTATCCATAACATCTATGTCAGCTTTTCCGTATGAATCCATTAACTACTACTTGCTTTTTAGATGATCCCCCTATATGACAGTTTATACCAAAAAATCCGTCTAGTTTATTCGTTCCTTATTTCTGCTTGTGGTATCCTTAGGAAAATAAGAGTTTCCATCGAGCTAAAACAAATATATGGACTGCTCTAGTAAACTAAAACTATCCTTCTATAGCTATTTGGCTTCTTTTCCTTTTTTTTAAAGAAGATTTAGTTACGATTGGAAATACACTTTTGTATTTTCATCCATGGATTTCTTACTCACACTTATTCAATTCTAAGAGTTGATCTAATAATAAAAAAAGAAATTATGCTTCGCGAATTTATAGTCGATTTTTGGTATTTAGTTTTTAATTAACTTTATGGATACAAATTGCGAGAATCAATATTATTCCTGAAATATTCTATTGAGTAGTAAAGAATTAATCCTTTTTAAGAAATAAAGTTTTTTGATCGAAATATGAAAAACCCAAAGGACCCCTTAACTATTTCATTAAGTTGGTAATAGAACGAATCGCACTTTTACCACTAAACTATACCCGCTACGTTGTAATATTATAGTCTATGAATAGACTCTTTGTCTAATAAAAAGAGAATGATAGATACATGATACATCTAATAAAATAAAACTAAATATAAAATAAAATCTAAATAGAAAATCTAAAAATATAATGGTTAATTATAATGGTTAATAGTGTCCCATTTTTTTACTTATTTTTTTTAATTACTCGATTTTCTGAATTCGGTCTACTTAACTACTTAAATATGGGATTTTGGGTCTTCAAATAAAGCCCGTTCCTTGAACAACTAAACAGGTTTGTTCTATTTGTTATATTAGAATTAACAAACTATACTAACATTATTTAATATATTATATTATGTTTTTACAGTTTTTGTTTTATAACTCAAAATAAATAATAAATAATAACTATATTAATATATATATAGTTTATAGTTATTTTGTTATAATTATTATAAGGAAATCCAGAGTTTTTATCCATTTTTACTTCGTATCAATATCACAATCACAGAAACATTTTAATTTTGAATTCGGAGAGATGGCTGAGTGGACGAAAGCGGCAGATTGCTAATCTGTTGTACGAGTTATTCGTATCGAGGGTTCGAATCCCCCTCTCTCCGTTCCTTTTGATCACGGATCACTCCAGAGTTTAAAAATTTGGATCCTTTATTATATCTTTATCTTTAATATATTTATTTTTATCTTGTATTCTAGTTAATATAGTAAATCCCTAATAAAGAAGAAAGATTTCTTTATTAATCTTCTATTAATCTTCACGCCAAGGATTATGCCTAGGGTTATTAGATAAGAATTCTAAGATTAATAGAGAAATAAAAAATACCACGACTGTGTAAACAAAAAGTTTGAGAGTAAGCATTATATAATCCCCAATATAATATAATATAATAATATTTTTTTTTAAGTGTAAAATAGAAATTCGAAATGGGGCGTGGCCAAGTGGTAAGGCAACAGGGTTTGGTCCTTTTATTCGGAGGTTCGAATCCTTCCGTCCCAGATTGTTTCCATACTAAACAAAAACAAAGGGCGTTTTTAAGTATTTTACAACTTGAGTTAATTTATTAAGTCAAATAAAGTATTAAGTAAAGTATTAAGTCTAAATCAAAAGAAATTAAAGTAAATAAAGTTTTTTTCATCCAAAATTTTTAGTTATTTCTATTCTTAGTATTATGTTATAATTTATGTTATAATAATCTAAGACAATTTTTTTATTCTTTATTTTTATTTTTTGGAATATTCAATTCGTATTGATAATAGAATATTTATACTTAATCAATATTTGTGGGGTTAGGGTGTTACGTAATGCAATTCCATTTATTTCTGTATTTTTATTACCATTTCTATCATATCTACACATTTATTCGGGTTGCTAACTCAATGGTAGAGTACTCGGCTTTTAAGTGCGACTATGATATTTTACACACTTGGATGAAATAATGAGTTCATCTGGACTATTGGTAGAGTCTATAAGACCACGACTGATCCTGAAAGGTAATGCATGGAGAAAACAGCATGTCGTAAAAAAATAAAAAATTTCTAATATCTCATTATCAATTAAATGATTTCAATTACATCATTACAAAATAGTGATTTTTTATTTTTAAGAAGACAAAAAAGACAAATTTACAAAATTGCCTTTAATTTAATATTTTTGTGTGGTATAATGAATAAATGGATAGAATTATATGGTTCCAATTAATTCCATTAAAAAAAAGCAGAAAGCTTATTTCTTAATTTGCAATAATTCCCCCATATAATTAGACGTTAAAAATAAATTAGTACCTGATGGGTAAATGGTTCCCTTGCTAGTGAAATATTGATTTTTTTAATGAATCCTAATTATTCTACATAAATTATTCACCATATTCATATTATTCATATTGCATATTGTAGTAATGGTTTTAATTTTAAAAACAAAGGTGTAAAATAAAGAGTATACTGATAAATAAAGAATTTTTGTTTCTTTTTTCCCCAATCAAAAGAGTGATCGAGTTGCAAAAATAAAGAGTTTTTCCATTGTAATGTCTATTGTAATGTGAATTTTTATAAACATAGATTAATTCTATAGAAAACCAAATAGGGCGAAACCGATTTGATTGTATTCCAGGGTAGGATGTATATATAAATACTATATATATTATTTATATATTTAATATTTAGTAGACTTTATTTTACAAATTCGATAAAACGACTAGTAAAATACGAAATATACTCTATTAAATATACTAGAAATATATAGTATTTTATAAATCTGGTCCTTGTTCTGACCATATTGCACTATGTATTGTCATTTGATAATTCAAGAAATGCCCACTACTTCTTGCTTATCCTTATCTAGAAATTACAAATTAAGATGGGGGAACCCCGAGCATATAGATATAGAAAAAGGGATAGTAAATGGAACCCCATATTTCCGCTTTTTTTTCAGGAGTATATGTATACACTTGCTTATGATCATAGTCTAAATGGTTCTTTTTTTTATGGACCAGTAGACGCGGAAATAATGGATTCTAACGAGAAATTTTGTTTCGTACTTGTGAAACAGTTAATTACTCGAATGTATAAACAAAATTTTTCAATTTATTCGGTTAATGATTATGACCAAAATCGATTTATTGGTCATAACAAAAATTTGTATTCGTATTTATTTTCTCAAATGATATCCGAAAGCTTTGGGGTTATTGTAGAAATTCTATTCTCACAGCGATTAGGATATTTTTTCGAAGAAAAAGAAATAGAAAAATTTCATAATTTACAATCTATTCATTCAATATTTCCCTTTTTAGAGGATAAATTATCACATTTAAATTATGTGTCACATATACTAATACCATATCCTATCCATATAGAAATACTGGTTCAAATTCTTCAATGCTGGACTCCCGATATTTCCTTTTTACATTTATTACGATTCTTTCTCCGCCAATATCATAACAAGAATAGTTCCGTTATTTCTACTTTTACTTCGAATTCGCAGAAATTTTTCTTATATATATTTTCAAAAGAAAAAAAAAGACTATTTCAATTCCTATATAATTTTTATATATCTGAATTTGAATTTTTATTCGTTTTTTTTCGTAAAAAATCCGATTATTTTGGATTAACATCCTATGGAACTTTTCTTGAACGAACACATTTTTATGGAAAAATAAAAAGTCTTGTAAATGTTTTTATTAATTATTTTCATAAAAATATAGGGTGTTTTAGGGATTTTTTTATACATTACGCTCGATATCAAAGAAAAGCTATTTTTGGCTCAAAGGGAACCCGTCTTATGATTCAAAAATGGGAATTTTACCTTGTTAATTTCTGGCAATATTATTTTCAATTTGTGTATCAATACGATAGGGTTGAACACAATCAATTATTAAACTATTCTTTTTCTTTTCTGGGTTATCTTTCAAGTATATCACTAAATCTTTCGTCAGTAAGAAATCAAATACTAGATAATTCATATATAATAGAGATTGAAACTAATAAATTTGATACGATAGTTTCAGTTGTTTCCCTTATTCAATCATTATCTAGTGCTAAATTTTGTACTGCGGCAGGGCATTCTATTAGCAAGTCAATCTGGACTGACTTATCAGATTCGGATATTATTGATCGATTTGGTAGAATATGTAGAAATATTTTTCATTATCACAGCGGATCCTCAAAAAAACAGAGTTTGTATCAAGTAAAATATATACTTAAACTTTCGTGTGCTAGAACTTTGGCTCGGAAACATAAAAGTACCGGTGCCATTTTTGTAAAAAAATTGGATTCATCATTATTTTCGGAATTCTTTACAGAAAAATCCCAAGTTCTTGGTTTTATTTTTCCCAAAACTTTTTTTCCTTTACAGGATTTGCATAGACTACGTATTTGGAATTTAGATATTATCTATATGAATAATATATGAATAACTTGGTGAATGATTAATGATTCATGATTAGTTATGCAACTATATATTAGCATATATATGCTATTATATAAATTATCCAAAATATTGAATGCATTTGCATTATGAAATATGAAATGCTTAGTAATAGTATACTATTACTATAATTATTATCGTATTAGGATACTTTGTTTTTTATCCATTTATATATATATTAATATATTATATTATAGATTATAGATAGTATTTTATTTATAGATTATAGATAGTATTTTATAATATAATTATAAGAATTTTAATAGAGTAGTATTTTATCAACCGAATTGTTATTCTTCGAGGTAGCTAAGTTATATGCCAAGTTAGATATTGTACATATATACACATGTATACATATATATACATATATACATAGGGAAAGTCGTGTGCAATAAAAATTGCAAGTACGATTTGAGGAGAGATTTGTTGTTCATAAATAAAAAAATCGACTCCATCCGACTAGTTCCGGGTTCGAGTCCCGGGCAACCCATACAACACAGCAAATAGAAAAATATTTTATAAATGCAAAAGTAAAACTAAGTTAAAGTTCAAATGGAAATTGTATAAGTAACAGTATGAATATACTTATTGAAAATACTTGTTGAGATTGGATTAGTTGACATTAGATATGGGGCATGTTATACTGGTGGATAACAAACCCCTTTTTATTATTTATTTAATATGGGTCTTGAGTGGTAACTTAGCTTACGCCCGCTGTTTTATTGATCTATCCTATAGGTCAAGGAAGTTTTTTGATGGTATGCCTTTAGGAATTTCTGGTACTTTCAACTTTATGATCGTATTCCAGGCTGAGCACAACATCTTTATGCGTCCATTTCGGCGTAATTGGTGTATTCGGGGGCTTTTTATTAAGTGCTATGCATGGTTCCTTGGTAACTTATAGTTTGATCAGGTAAACCGCTGAAAATGAATCCGCTAATGAAGGTTACGGATTTGGTCAATAGGAAGAATCTTATAATATTGTATCTTCTCATGGTTATTTTGGCGGATTTATCTTCCAATATGCTAATTTTAACAATTCTCGTTTTTTACATTTCTTCTTGGCTGCTTGGCCTTCAATAGGTATTTGGTTCACTGCTTTAGGTATTAGTACTATCAACCTAATATGTAAGTAG